GTCAGATGGAGCAGCAGAATACTCCGATCCTGATGTACAGAACCGTTCCCATGGAGGCGATGGCAAAAACTCCGTCTCACGAATGTAGAAATTCCATAGTGGAGTGACCGGGCTTCCCCCTCCCTGAACAGACCGATAGAGAGGCAGATTTCCACGCATATGTAATATAAGTCTTAATAGGTTTAGGAGCGAAACATCCTGGATTCGTCGACGAAACATTCGAATTAAAGTTTCAGGATGAGCAAAGTAAGAGATTTTTGCTCTTAACGAGAAATTAGATTGCGATAATCTCCCTTCCATGAATAGAAATACAGAATGGATGGAACGGAAGGATTTCCATTCAATGAAATTTCTGAATTGCGCAGGAAACGAAGTAGACATCTCAAGAACCAGACATGCCCCCTTCGTAAGCGCGTCGATATAAGGATTAATACATGACTCATCAAATGAATTTTGATGAGGTTTCGGGAGGATTTCCAAATAGTCTTGGTGGCGTGCCTTTTTTATTAACCGTCTCACGCCGACCATATTGTACTTCCCGGGACAATCAATATTCTCAATTGAATCGTATGGTTTTGCAAAACAACCATAAGCGATTGAATGAATATCATCCTGAAAGAGGAATGGATATGAAAAACAATCCCGTTCAAATTTTAGTTTCTCTAATTCTTTCTGGAAATAACTGAGTCCAAATGGCAATCCGCGCGACATTCTCGTGTTAATAGCCTCTCATTGTGTTGTGTTCTTGTGTGAGACAACCAATCCGGAAGGGTTGTGCAGATCGTACGAAGCACCTAAGCGCACCGACGGAATAATAGGTTTCCTCATTCATATCGAACGTGAACAATCATACCTATCCTTAGGTGGGTAGATGGATATGGATGCATCAAGCACAAAATTTTATTTGGACTATTCTAACTTTCCAAATTACTGGCTGTGGAAAAGGGGTGTGACAATATGTCTCACTAGTCCGCTAATTGTTCCAATTTATGAAGCATTTTTGCATGGGGAGACGAGAAAGCAAAAAAGAAGAATATCTCGTTTATGTCGTTATAAACAAGGGGAGCTTAACACACTTGTTTCTTCATTTTGGCGAAACGATAGTTATCGGGATGAGATCCCGATCAAGCGGGTCATGGAAATGGGGGGGTTAAGCGTCCCCCCCATTTTTATTCCTTTTGTGAAAAAATGTCGAGGAATGGGGCGAATTTCGGTTTGAAAGCGTTTATCCCACGAATCCCTCATTAGTTACTGCCTTTTGCGTTTCTTGTTCCACTCGATCCCAGTTAGCGAAGATCTGACATCATTCTCCTCGAAAAAGGATTTGATCGATAGGTAGTATGTCCTTCCATTCCTGAAAGCATTTATTTTCAATGGGGTCAAGAATGCTACGTAGACATAGAATGCCAAGACGAAAGAGGGATAGTACGTAAATATTTGCAATGCCATGGAAACGGGGTTCGCGGTATTATCCTCCCTCCTGATTGTTAATAATCTTCGTTTGAATTTTGACCTCTTCAATCAATTACTCTCGCCCGTCTAAGCGAGCGACGGGCGGTTTCTGTTGCTTCAGCTTCCTTTTATGGAAAGGGATTGATAGTCAGAACATTTAACGGGGTTTGTTCCTTCTGCGGATCGTAGAATCCGGCTTCCCGAATGGACCTTTCCTCTTGCTTGCCGAGATCGGGAATTGATTGCAATTCTTTGATGAGTGACATATTGAAATAATTACCCGGGAATCTTCCTTCTCCCCCCCCTCCCATTTGCTTTGCAAATCATTTGTCACGGGGAGTGAGCTGTCCCACCCAGAGATAGGAGCAGAAATGGCTTCGGCATCACACCTGATGTACCCATCATTGGATGTAATGCCGAAACCATTCCCACCTGGTTTTTACCCGTTTCCAAATCAATTTTTGTAAATCATTAAATTTATACTGTAATGTCGTGGCCCCACAATTTGTGGAGTGGTGGCGACAGCGCCCATCCACACGGACGACCCATTCATAAGGAAGAGGTATATGCCGGAAGTGACTCGGTATTTGTTGATTCGTATGACGTAAGGCCCGACATTCGCCTGGTGTGTGACTATTGCGCCTACCGCGGAATGTTGTTCATACCCAGAAGGAACGAATTTGACTTATGCAGGGTCAGATACCAAATCTGGGTCGAACACCTCAATATAGAGCGGCAAAGATTGATGGTTCCGCTCCCCGAAGTGACTATGGATTCTTTCTTCATAGAAAATTGTTTTTATTCCCGATTACAATACTGCTACTGTTACTGCCGCTGCCACCACCGCTGTTACTACCATTCAAGTTTTTTCGGGTAATAATAATTTGCAGCGAAAGCCGGGACACGAACAATCCCCCTTCTTGGGTTGAAGCAGTTGGGAATGACGGTTGCTAAATCCCGCACGAACGATTTCGATTCATTCCCGAGTCACACGTGGCTTTCCACTGCATCTTTTTTGAGCCGAGTTCTGCCGTGATATCCGGAATTGGAGGATTACTCCGTCGTTGAATGCTTGGATTCTAGATCCAATTTGTTTGAAGAAAATATGGATCGTACAGCCTATTGCGAATCAGAAATTATTACCACGAAATCTGGTTAGATCAGGGGCTGAAGCTCTCCCTAGCCGCGTACATTACGTCGATTGTAATTTCCGAAATATTGTTTTGTTTGGCGAACACCTCGGTTTTTCTCTTGATTTTGCCTCTTACAAAACCAGGGATTTTGCTAAGTTCCAATTGGCTTTCGGTGGTCCATTTCAGATCTTCCTTATTGGATGACAGTTTTGTAACTACCCCTTTCGTATCGTGACCGCCAGAAACGTCTGATGGGTAATCCTCCATACCCGGATTGAATGAGTTATAAACTGAATCGGCTATTTGATTTGCTCCTTCATAACCCAAGAGGGGTCGATATCCCAGCGGAAAGTTCTGGATATGAACCGGTGAGGGAATTACTCCACACGGAATATTGATGCGTTTGCCGGTGTGGCGCTCCGTTTGAGTTCCGAATATGGCGGAAGGTTCGACACGAGCTGTTGCGTCTCCGACTTCGGTATGGTTTTCTGTGACTAGAATCTCGTCGCATAAACCTTGGATCTGCTCGTTGAACCATTCGGTGTCATGCCTACGGTGAGTGCCTGAACGACGAACACGAATTCCCATTTCTTTGACGAGTATTTTGGTGATGGAAACAGCATGGGTCGCATCCCCGGAAACCACGGCTTCCTTTCCAGTCGGATTCTGACAATCAATAGTTCTCGAGAACCAAGCTGCTTGTGAAACGAATCTAGTTTGGTTTACCACATAAGGTTCGTAATCAACCCCTTTTTCCGATAAGACGGAAGCCCATGCGTTGATATACCCTTCGATTCGTCCAATGAAATCAGCCGCATCTAAAGGTCCCGCGGGAGTGATCGATACATGGGGCATCCCAAACTCCTTTTTTGAAAAAATTGCTGTCATCGGACCTGCTTCACGATGAGGAACTGTATTGGACCAGGCTCTCGGTAAATCTTTTGAATCTTTCAAAGACGCTCCTTCGGGAATTATTTGATTAACTAAGATTCCTAAACCTTGCAATAGACGTTTCAATTCGCGACAATCATGTTGGGCATGAAAACCTGACGTAGACATTCCTATGATATTTGCTGAAGGCGCATTTGTAACAGACCGATTCGATGCACCCCTTTCAATAGCTTTGTTTACGTAATGCCGAACAGTCTGCTCCGAAGTCCTATCTGCCGCCTGAAATTCGTTGACTCAGTAATGGTTAACATCTGCAAAGATTACATCAGACATCGAAGAGATCAAAGCCCTATTCACAAGATTTTGCAAATCTTCTTGCAATGTGCTAGAAGTACACGTAGGTGTCAAAACGATTGGATCCGGGCGTTACTCCTCATCTTTTCGGTTCATATTATTAGCAACCTTTTCTTGAGAGCCACGCGCTAATACGTGACGATCCGCTATACTAGCTGTTACTGGGGTGAAATCCCGTTCTCTCTCTGACATTGAACGCATCACATTGAAGTAGTCGTCGCCGAGGGGGGCATGCATCACAGCATGTACATTTCTGAAAGAACTGGCAACACGCGAGGTACCAATATGAGCGGGTCCGGCATACATCCAATAAGCTAATTTCGTAACTCCTTTATCCGTATCTCTCTCTATATCTATAGAGATATATACACGTACCTACATCAGTACGAGATGTAGAAATGAATGCTATATCTACATTTTTTTTTTATTTATCGCCTCCACACAGCAGAAACTTTTGTTGCCACGTTCGGCTTGTCATCGCCTCTACGGAGGCGCTTGCACATAGCAAGCAGATCGGATGAGGAAAATCCGATATTGAAGTTTCTTGGTTCGACATCCATTTGTTGCCCGCGTGCAAGACGAGACATAAGACGTATTGACCGACCTACGAGATCTGGGACAGGAGGATTCGAACCTCCGAGTGACGGAACCAAAACCCGCTGCCTTACCGCTTGGCCACGCCCCAAAAATGGCTCGTACTTTGAATATCTCGAGGTTTTACTCCCGTGTCAACTCAACCTACCTGTCTTCTACAAGATCATATCGAAAGTTTAATAGATTATTTTAAGTATTATAAAGAGGGTAATAGGCAAGAAATCTTCCACTTTTAATTCATCCCATGAGCGGAATATGAATCTCAAGTTTTTTGTTGAGATTTAGTCGAGTCAGTAACAATGGGGCGTGAAAATACGAATACGAGTGGGACCAGACAATCTATCTTATTTGTCCTATCTGATAAAAGAAAAATCTATAATAGTATATATTTGATAAATCAACCGATACTTGGTGATCATCACTGTGTAACAGAATCTCGTGTCAAAGGAGAATGGAAATGACAGTCCCATTAAATAGCTATTTTGAAAATTTTCTTCAGTTGAGTGATGTTTCTCTTGCAAAACTGCCAGAAGCTTACGCCATTCTCGATCCGGTTGTAAATGTGATGCCAGTAATACCAGTTCTTTTTTTTCTTCTAGCTTTTGTGTGGCAAGCTGCGGTGAGTTTCCGGTAATGAGCGATTTCTCGAACTGCAGGGCAAAATCACCTATCTTATAAGTTCCTTCAGTTTTGAACCGTTTCTTCTATCCTTTCAAACTTGGGAAATGACGAAACGCCAAAATTACTTCTCCTTTTCCTCTCCGTTGATATGAATTACGGTTTGAATAAACAAACAATCATTCCTTTTCTATAGTTTAAATCTGATAAAAAAGAGATGGGGATATTAACTTTTCCTTGTATTCCATTAAATGAAAAGGTTTTCTAAAAATTTTTTCCCATAAGTGGAAGATATAGCATAGTTATTAGGAACACACGTCAGTCTGTCTGTGGCAATCCCAATTACGATCAAGGAGATTGATTCATGCTTACCCTCAAATTACTTGTTTATACAGTAGTCACTTCTTTTGTTTCTCTCTTTGTATTCGGATTCTTATCGAATGATCCTGGACGTAACCCCGGACGTAAAGAATAGATCACTATCGATATAGACAATCAAAATCAATTTGATAAACTCGTCGAGTTCATCCTCGGGAGAGAGAGGGATTCGAACCCTCGGTACACATTTTCTGTACGGCGGATTAGCAATCCACTGCTTTAGACCTCTCGGCCACCTCTCCTTCGAGAAATTTCGAAAATAGAGTAGCACGTAATCGATGCGTAGGTCTATATCGAATGCAAATAATCAATCTACCCACTAAAAACATTATTGACGCGCAATAGATCAAAGTCACACAGTAATGAATTTATTTCTTTCACTTCGTTTTCTTTTTCTCAATATAAAAAGGAGGGACGGAGACTATTAACCACCCTTCTCCTTCAAAATTAGATGAGGCAAAATTTCTCCACCTCTATTTGCCTCAGCTGAGACAAATAGAGTTACTTGTCTATCAAGACTTGAAGGGATCGAGAGCCTGGCAAGAAGAGAAAGGAATCTTACAGTCGAGGGAGAGACATGTCCAAAATTGTTTACTAAAAGCAGTAGTAAGCAACTTCCATACATAGGTATGAGACCGTTGTTTGGCTTCCCATCTCTTTTTCAGTTATGTCTCGTTTTTTAAAACAATTGTTTTATCATTCACCACGTTAATCTCGATCTATGGACATTGTCGGAGGACTACTCAGGTTTCCTACGAAGTGGATATAAGAAATGAGACAATTTGAGTGACATCGCGAGATTTTTTCAGTAATTATCAGTGGAAAGGAAAGGTGCAATGAATATAGAAATCGTTATACAACTCGCTGTTTTGGCGTCGGTAGCAGTGTCGGGACCATCGGTAATTGCTTTATTAGCAATTAGGAAAGGAAATTTATAATTTCAACAAACTAAGTTCATACCTGAAAATATTCTGTTTTGCTAATTTGCATATTCTAAATGGTCTAAGCGGAGGATAGATAATTCCTCCGCGAAAGACTTTTCTAGTAGTAACTGAACTATCTTGACACAAGCAACTTTTCAAAAGTAAAATCTTTTTGATGCGGGTATGGTTTAGTGGTAAAAGTGTGATTCGTTACATCTTTGGCAACTGGTTTGGTAGTTTGTGGAACTAATTACCAACCCCTAAAAATTTTATTTCCGGATTGCATATTTGAACCCGTCTCTGACATATAATTCTTGCTACTCCGATATCCACTATTGGCTGTTCAGAGATGCAAAGCAGACTTCCCTTGAAATTCAGAATTTTTGAAATAATTTTTCAAAAATCTATGGATAGAGATCTAATGCATTCATTTCATCGTCACTAAAATCGGATTAACAATCTGTTTACAATGGTTGTGAAGTGTCTGGTTCCGGTTTGCCGCAACTGACAAACTTTGTAAATTCATATCACAACTTGGTGAAAGATGCTGTCCTAAGGATTCTACCGACTGGAAATAAGGAACGAATTAATTGAAAAAGAAGATTAGTTTAGTTGCAACGGCCGCAAAAGCCTTCTTTTTCAGAGGGATCACCTAAGAAGTATATCATTTCCTATATGGCACTCATATACAAAGTATGAAATGAACTGACGTAGGTGTTAGGAGCAGGACTCCACAAATAATTAATTGGAAGCACCTACAGAAAAATTTGATATACCACTCAGAATAAAAAACCTGAGTGGAAACCCTGACACGACAAATTGGAATCTCCGCTTTTTCTATCTAGTATATTCTATATTTCGTCGAAAACACGGGAATACAAAACTTGCCAGGCAAATCTCCTTTTATTTTGCCATTCTGTTCGATGGAGGAGCCGAATGAAGAGAAACTTTCAAGTTCGGTTCTGAATTAGAGATGTTAAACGGATGAATTGGCATCGACTATAACCCTTAGCCTTCCAAGCTACTGATGCGGGTTCGATTCCCGCTACCCGCTAATTAGATCGGCCAATATGACCGATCTAAATCATTTTTTAATTGCCAATTATTTTGAACTACAATTATTAAGCTATTGAAATAGCTTGACATAGAGTCTATGTCAATAGTCCGTTGATTGCGACTTCTGTCCATTCATTAAATAGCTAACCTGGGAACCATTAGGTTCCCGACATCCCCATTGCATATTTCGAAACAACGTCCATAGTCTAATGGATAGGACAGAGGTCTTCTAAACCTTCAGTATAGGTTCAAATCCTATTGGACGTAAGCTCTATTCGTTATGGCTTAACGTGTTCTGTTTGGAACATAAAGAAGATAATCACTTTTTTTGAAGCAGAAAAGGTTCCGTATACTCCTCAATGGCTTCCTTTGAAAAAGTTTCCGCCTCTTCTGTCAACGTTTTAGTGGAACGAACAATCTCGCCAAATTGCGGTTTATTAGTTATTACATACTCGCGCAGCTGAACCAGAAATCGTTTGACTTGCCCGACCTCTATTATGTCTAAGTATCCGTTGACGCCGGTATGGACAGTCGCTACTTGTTCTTCCACTGGCAACGGAGCCGATTGGGATTGTTTTGGCAATTCACGCAATCTTTGACCCCTTGCTAACTGATTTTGAGTTGCCTTGTCAAGATCAGAAGCAAATTGTGCAAAAGCTTCTAATTCCGCAAATTGAGCCAATTCTAACTTGGGTTTACCGGCCACCTGCTTCATCGCTTTTATTTGGGCTGCGGAGCCTACCCTAGATACTGAAATTCCCACATTAATTGCTGGTCGGATACCAGCATTGAATAGATCTGCGGATAAGAAGATCTGCCCATCAGTAATAGAAATGACATTGGTAGGAATATATGCCGAAACATCTCCGGCTTGAGTCTCAACGATGGGTAAGGCAGTCATACTTCCTTCGCCTAATTGAGCATTTAATTTAGCTGCTCTTTCCGATAGACGGGAATGTAAGTAAAAAACATCTCCCGGATATGCTTCTCGACCAGGTGGTCTCCTCGACAATAAAGACATTTGTCGATAAGCCTGAGCTTGTTTGGATAGATCGTCATAAGTAATCGAAGTATGCTGTTTTCGGTACATGAAATATTCAGCTAAAGCTGCTCCAGTATAGGGAGCGGGATATTGCAAAGTAGCCGGCGAATCGGCAGTTTCTGATACTACTACGCTATATTCCATAGCGCCGCGATCTTCAAACGTATTTACCACTTGAGCCACAGAAGAGGCTTTCTGGCCGATAGCAACATAGACACAAACAACATTTTGACCTCTTTGATTCAAAATGGTATCTGTAGCAACCGCCGTCTTACCTGTCTGTCTGTCTCCAATTATCAGTTCTCTCTGGCCTCGACCTATGGGAATCATGGAATCAATGGCAATGGGACCTGTTTGCATGGGTTCATATACAGAACGTCTCGAAACAATTCCCGGGGCAGGGGATTCAATAAGTCTAGACTCAGAAGCTAGGACCTGGCCTTTGCCATCAATAGGTTGAGCTAAGGCATTCACCACACGGCCCAAGAAAGATTCACTAACTGGTATTTGGGCAATCTTGCCCGTTGCTTTCACGAAACTTCCCTCTTGTATGGTGAGGCCATCACCCATCAGCACAGCTCCAGCATTATCAGATTCCAGATTCGAGGCAATCCCTGCCGTACCATCCTCAGATTCTACCAACTCACCAGCCATTACTTCGTTGAGACCATAGATGCGAGCAATTCCATCCCCAACTTAAAGTACGGTACCGGTATTAGCAGCTTCCGCTTCTGGGACGTACCCCTCGATCTGCTTGCGTATAATACTACTAATTTCATCAGGCCGAATGTTTGTTACCATTAGCATCTGCTGCATATTATTGAAAAATAAGACCTATGGGATTTAATCGGTTACATCCCCCATACCTCCTGGCAGGCCAATATGATAATCAATCATGCGCAAATGTAATTCATTACCCGAAAGACTATTCAAACTTCCGAGGGATCTGTCAGAAGCGAGGCGAGAAATTTGCTGTCGAACTTGTTCGATTGCTCGTCGCTTCTCGAAGCGAATTGTGGAATTCTTATCATTTTCAAATGTTTTTGAGTCTTCATCTGCCGCATCAGCGAGATCCTGCCTCTCCCTTTCCATTTGTAAAAGACCATTTGCACGAATATCACTAGCCTTTAGTTTTGCTTCTTGTAAACGAATTTTAGCTTTTTCAAGCTTGTCAATTGCTTCTTCGTATCGTTCTTCCGCGTCACGAATAGTCTCGAGGATTGTTCTCTCGCGATTATCTAATAGGTTGATCGATGAAGGTGGATCATATACCTTTGATTTCCAGGGATCTACAATCTCTTCCCAAACCGAACATGGATCTTTCGACCCATTCGGCTTTCCCGCCCAGATCAATTGGACAACAAGTCGAATGCCTCTGAGGCCTGCCACCTTTAACCCCCCTATTCATCTCATTTTACTCATTCCAGAAGTGACAGTTGGCGGCTATACATCTACGAAAAAAATAGGAGGAATTGGGGGCTCTGCCAAGTAATGATCTTACTGCTAAAGTCACTTTCTCCAACTGATAAATTTCTTGGCACATAGAATATAGGTCATCATTCTATCAATCGGATAAGATCCAGTAACCGATGTTCGCTCCAATAACGGTTCTTCGGAGTTTGGCGGAACCAATCTCGGACATGAGTGTTGTATACCGAGTATATCTCTCACCCTGCTTCGGGATATTTATTTGCATGGCTGGGGAATAGAATCTTACACTACCACATGGATTTGAAACAGTTTTGACCATATCAATAATATTCCCGAATCAATCGATGGAGTAGTAAAAATGTCAGTTTCCAGTCGGTTGTACGAAATGCTTCAGTTCTTGCGTAGTATCAGATCCTTCGCAAGTAATTCGTCGGGTTTTTGCATCCTTTTTTTATCCCGGATACACTCGGAAAAATCCGACCGTTTTACCCAGATATGTGACTCGCACACACTCCCTTTCCGAAATGAGTTAAGACACCCAGAACCACAATCAAGTTAATCAAGTTTGTATCCAAGATATTCCCATTCAAACCAAAACTTGCAGCTATGGCCCAATAGTTTTGGAAATCACCGATGTTGCCTATACTTCCCATACTTGCTACCTTCTCCCTTTCGGCGTTCACATCAATCATATATGATTCTGAATATAACTTGATATAGAATCAATAATTCGATAGATAATTTGTCAAAAAAAAATGAGAGAAAGATATAAGAGGAAAATAAGTAGTCGCTGAAAAAGGAATTTATTTGTCAGGCTTATCCCTCACTTACCCCCCCTTATTTCCTATAGAAGAGATAAAATGGAATCAAACAAAAGGATTTGCAAATGATAATACCAGAGCTACGACTAACCCATAAATTGTTAAGGCTTCCATAAAAGCTGAACTCAATGATGACATACCTCGGGTCTTACCCTCTGCCTCTGGTTGTCTCGCAATACCCTCTACTGCCTGACCCGCGGCGGTTCCCTGACCGACACCGGGGCCAATAGAAGCAAGGCCCACGGCTAATCCAGCAGCGACGACGGAAGCGGCAGAAATTAAAGGGTTCGTATTAATATCCTCCTACGTTGTGATTTGATTAGTCTCGGCATGGCGAGAACCTTCCTTCGACTATGATTGAAACACGGATTATTCAGAGACATAATTGAAGTGATGATGAATCAGCTGTCAGTCGTTCCATCTTACTGGAGAGATTGAAAATAGTCAATTGGTAATTCCTTGGAAATGGGGAGTCCCTGCCCCATTAACCAACTCGCATTTTGTCCCAATTCCAAGCTGTTTGATAGAGACAGGAATGACTCGCGTTTGATGCTTATACACGATTCTTCAAGTAATGATAAAGCATCACTGCGACTCCAAATTTTTTTTGTAGCTATTTTGGTAGACAAAAATAGTGTCAGATCCTGATGCTACTGGTTCCCACATAAACAGGTGCCTACTTGCATAATCTAGCAATTTGACTACGTGACACCTCACAAAGTTACTCCCATTGATAAGAATTAGCAAATCTCGACAGAGTCAACTAGTATGGGTGGAAGTGGGTCCATCCCCCATTCCCTACCTCGCCGGATAGGTAATGAGGTAGAGACTAAAGGAATAAAAAATCGAGAGAGTCACTACATTACATTGATGTAGCAGAGAGATTTTTTTTTTGCCACTTCAACAGTTTAAAGACTACACCCCGGCAGGCAGTTCAGACGTATCAGTAGATAATCTCTCGTTGAGGAATAGAAAATTCGACTAGTGGTGACCCTCCATGGATTCCCCGGTATAGGCTGCCGCCGAGGTTGCAAAAATCAAAGCTTGAATCGCACTTGTGAAAAGTCCCGACGGTATCATAGGAACGGGAACGATTGAAGGTACTGAGGAAACAAGAACAGCTACTACTGATTCATCCGCTAATATATTTCCGAACAGACGAAAACTGAGCGATAAGGGTTTAGTAAAATCCTCCAAAGTATTTATAGGCGGCAAGACAGGAGTCGGTTGTATATACTTGTTGGAATAGCTAAGACCTCTTTTTTGTAAACCCGCGTAGAAATATGCTACTGATGTAAGCAAGGCCGATGCAACGGTGGTATTTATGTCATTTGTAGGTGCGGCTAACTCTCCATGTGGTGATTGAACGATTCGCCATGGGAATAAAGCACCTGACCAGTTCGGAACAAAAATAGATAAAAACATAGTTCCAATAGAAGGGACCCACGGGCGATATTCCTCTTCCCCCATTTGATTTCTGGTTAAATCCCTGATGAATTCAAGGACATACTCAATAAAATTCTGATTGCCGGTTGGTATGGTTCGCAAGTCGCGAGTAGCAATAATGGATATGCATAACGAAATGGCAATTACTACCCAAGAAGTTAGAAGAACTTGCGCGTGAACTCGAAAATTTTCCACTTCCCAGTAGTGGTGTTGGCCTACCTCCACGCCTGACACCTGGTACGATTCCTCAAATTTGTTAACCACTAGGTGTTCGATATACGTATTACCTCCTTCCCAAAAATCGGTCGAATTGGGAATATATCTCATTATAAAAATATTGATTATCAACCGAATGGCTGGGAACTACGAACGAGTCGTATAATATTCCCATTTTTTCCTTTTTGGAATAGGTAATTGACCGATTGGGCACTCAGAGGTGATTATTTGCCGATTCACCATTTACTCATTCAGAAATTTTTAAATCGGAACGACCTGCACGAATAGCTAATGCCAGTTTGTCCAATACCCATCGGATAGAGGAACGGGCATCGTCATTACCGGGAATCGGAATGTCTGTGACATCTGGGTCACAATCGGTATCGACGACACAAATTGTTGGGATACCCGAAGTGGTACATTCTTGAGGAGCAGTTAATTGTTCATGCTGATCGGTGATTGTTGCAACATCAGGCAAATCTGACATATATTGAATGCCACTCAAGTTTTTTGTTAATCTAAGTGATTGTCTCCTCAAAATTGCTGCTTCTTTTTTTGGAAGTCGGTCAAACTCTCCTGCATCCTCGCCTTTTTGTAGAAGTTGGAATCTCCGGAGACGTATTTCAGTTGTGGACCAATTTGTTGACATACCTCCTAGCCACTTTTCATTAACATAATGGCATCGAGATGTTTTTGCAGCTGCTGTAATTAGATCGGATACTTGATATCTTGTACCTACCGACAAAGATTCTTTTCCCTCCGCGGCTGCATCAAAGACAAAATTGCAAGCTTCGTACAAAGGACGAGCTGTCTGAGTCGGATCGATGATATGAACACCTCTTCGTTCTGTAAATATATATGGTGACATCTTTGGATTCCATTTATAAGTTTGGTGGCCAAAATGAACTCCCGATCTCATCATACCTTCCGGGTCGATATCCCAATTTTTTTGTTGCGTACTTTCCCCCAGGTATAAAAAACTTTGAATTGATTCTATTCTAGTCAGAATTATAGTATCATCACAACCTGCCAACCGAAGCCACTGGGAACATATGAAAAGAACTAAAAATTATTATTTTAGTTTTTGATATTCGGTTACACAAAATGATTAGGAATTTCATCTAGACCCCGAACTGTAATTTGATCTCCTCCGAATCGAGGGTTCATACCGAAAGCTTGGATCCATCCCATGATTGGAGAAGACGTTCCCATCCACCTCGAAGACACTGCTGTTTATTGCAACGACAAGAAGCTCCCGCTGTTTCTCCACATTTTTTTTATGGAAAATTTCTTGGCTTCCAGTTCCAATGGGGACAATGTCTCCAAGAATGACATTTTCTTTCAATCCCTTTAGCCAGTCGGTCCGACCCCTCGAAGCAGCTCTAGCCGGTACTCGAGTAGTCTCTTGAAAACTTGCCTCCGAAAGAAAACTAGTAGTATTAAGGGACGCTTTTGTCATCCCCAATATAGTTGGTTCGTACGAAACAGATTTCTTTAACGAACGGTTCATTCGTTGCGCCTGTGACGATCCGATAAGCTCCCCGGGCAGAAAGACATCGGTTACTCCACTCTCCGATGATATAACTTTCGATGTTAATTGCCGAAGGATAATTTCTATGTGTTTATCAACTACTTGTACCCCTTGAGATCCATGAACCCCTCGAATTTGATCTATTAGAACTAATTGGCGATGTTTTATGCTTGCTCCAGCACTTAAGAAGTGACTCCGAAAATTACCAATTAATTCGATAATACCCTCACTCCATTTTTCAAAAGCATCTACAACTCTTGTTGGGACAGAACCGATTGAGCGGGATTCCAACGACTGTTCCACCTTCGGCAAACCTTGGATAATATCTCCGGGCTTCGACCTATCGTATGGTAATGTCATTAACGTATCCCCTTCTCTGATGATACTCCCACTACTCTTATGAATAATTGCCCCTTGGTTAATTAGATAAGGTTTACCCATTCTGAGAAGAAAGTGTTTTTCATCAAGGGTTACAATTTGACCTGATTTGAGACAGATCTTTTCACCAAAGAAATATCGATTCTCACCAATCAATAGGCCGAGTTTGAGTTTGACTGATCCGGTGTCGTTCCGAACAGATGTATCCGATAGCAAGGAAATTGAACGATATTTGGCGATTCGTTCGGTTTCATCAATTGAATACCAATTTTCATGTTTCGAAGTGTCTGTCGAGTAATTGACGGGTTGACCGGATCCGATAATAACCGGATCATAATCCACATAATAATGATAAAGACAAGTGGGTAGGCCCAGGAAATTGCCTGACAAGCCTAAATTCCCACTTTTTTTCGAACCAAGAGGTGAGGCAAAACTCCCGTCGTTTGACGGTTTTTCCTCAAAGCCCAAAGAGGTATTATCCCCGTGGCGATTCCCTCGCAAATCCCCTCCCGAAATTCTCCTAATACAGGCCTGAAAGTTGAATTCTTTGTCCAAAATACAATCCTTAATTGTTTTGTCATGTTTCATATCGGTGCACAAGATATTACGGAAAAGATTAGGCGGTGACAATGTGAGAAAAGATGCACTTCGCTCAGATATTAGATGAATCGTGCTTTGATTTTTAACAACTAGGTCGTTATGACTGGATTGATCAAGACAGATCGAGACTGGATTCTCAAAAAGCGCTGGTTGCTCGAGGAGTCGGCCACTTCCTGATACAGTGAACGAGTCAGATAGGACACGTGACAGACCGACTTGCAAAAACGTGTTGAAAGAGTCATATATCACTACATTAACGAAAAACGCATGAGTCCACCCCTGGGAAAGTAGGGGCTGAGATAATTTTTTTCTATTATCGACTATTAAACAAGTCTGAAAAAGTTGGATACCTGTTTTTTCATTACTAAAGTCCACATAATCATTATTCCTACATAAAAGAATGGGTTTAATACTTGCACATTCTGATGATTCAAACGTTTTGATGAAAGAACCTGTTTGCACGAATAAATAATCAGATCTGTTATAGTTTATAACTGGTCGTATCAATACGGAAAACTTTTCTCTTTTTGATGTAACCAACCGGGAACACACCCAATCTTCAAATGTTAAGCCGTCAAAGATACTATTTCCTGGTGGAATGATAATATCCCTTTCTTTAGGTATGTTAATTAACGCCCCCAAGTTTTTTGGGCAATAAGCATATCCTGGTAAAATTCTTATCTCGGTACTGCCCCCTATCTTTCTAATTTGAGCCGATCCGGATGCTTGACTAGTAATACTAGGGGTCAGTTGCATACCCCCTCCGACAAAGCTACGATCGATAATATATATAGATGAGGGAAGTTCATTAGTGACATATCGCTCCTCCGGAATCAAAAGAAAATTAATCCTCTTGGTGACTTCAGTATTTCGTGATTGGAGGGAGGAGACTTGTGACGGGTTGTCACCAAGTATGTATGTTACTTGATCAATTGGCTCGACTCGTATTGTGCCGCATTTTTTAATTCCCGAAGTATCGGCTCAATACTCGTAATTCTCGGAAAGAGCAAAAATTCCTTTTTTGTTCGAGCTTGTAAGGGGTGGGCCGTCATATTCTCTTATGTCTTTCGTCGAAAAAAGGGATACGTTTTGTCCCCTGCCAAAGAAGTCCATTACGAAATCAGCAAGGAGATAATTAGTTATCAGGGAACTAAACTGACTTAAGAAACAATTCAGAATAGTTCCAATTCCTTGCCGACACACATATCTGCTACATATTTTCAGACCCAGATCATCGATAAATTGCTCATTCCTTTGGAAGTGGTTGTATTTATTCACCTCGAAATGGCACTTTTCACTGATCCTATCTTGGTCTTGGCAAAAAAAGCAAATTTCGTCATAGTATTTTGAAGTTCCTGAAAGAATCCATATGTGACCCGTATCGCGTGCAACATGAGTTGTATCATTCATGCGCTTTTGGGAATGACATATGAACCTGCTCCGATGAGTCTCTCCTTCTAAATTTGGATAAATAGATTTTTGAATACGTTCTTTTGAGGGGAACTCCTTCGTTCAAACTTCCGCAATAATTTGTTGTGAATCGACATACTGGTTATTTCGAATCATAACTAAACTTCGTGCCGGGATGGCAATACTTTTTATGTCACCCGAACCTTTGATGAGAAGAATTAATTCGTTTCGACAAACCCAGGCGGGATGTCCATGTCGTGTACGTGTTGGATACACTGACTCCTCGTCGAAGTTGACGATTCCGTTGAATGGAATTCGTACGTATTCCGCGATATCACCCGTAAAAACTCCCCCCGTGTGAAAAGTTCTTAATGTTAATTGAGTCCCCGGTTCTCCGATCGATTGACCTGCGACGATACCTACAGCTTCTCCTAGTTCTACTAAGTCACGGTGAGCTAAGCTCCAACCATAACACAATTGACAAATCCAAGAAATAGTTCTGCATGTCGAAGGAGATCTTATATAGATTGGTTGTATTGCGTTCACCAAATTACCGGCGAGTCCATCGCCGATATCTTGATTGCGTGCAGCCACACACCTTTCGTTCAAATAGGCATTATCTGCCAACACGCGTCCGATTGGTCTTTGTTACGATACCGTTCATATAGATTCTCTTTGTCCTTCAACTATATTTAGAGCAATACCTTCGATAGTTCCACAGTCTTTTTTTTGCACGACGATATGTTGAACCACTTCGACAAGTCTGCGCGTGGGATATCCAGCATCAGATGTTCGTACCGCGGTGTCCACAACTCCTTTACGAGCTCCGTAACAAGAAATAACATATTCCGTCAGGGATAAACCCTCGCATAGATTTCTCCGAATGGGTAAATCAATTACTTGTCCCCGCGGGTCAGACATTGGTCCCCTCATGCCAGGTAATTGATGAACTTGAGATATACTCCCTCGTGCCCCCGAAAAAGACATCATATGAACTGGGTTGAGAGGATCAATCATTCGGAAACTGGGATTCATTTCTCGTTTTAAGCACTCGCTCGTAGCATACCAAGCTTCAATTGATTGACGCAATTTTTCGACGGCGTGCAAACTGCCATAAAGGTGGTATTGATCCGGGATATAACCTTGTCTTTCGGCATCTTGTACAAGCCACCCCTTCGAAGGTACTGTCGAAAGATCGTCAATCCCTAATGAAACAGATGCTTTTGTAGCCTGCTGAAAACCCAAAATTTTTAATTGATCTAAGATATTTGTTGCATACGCAATTCCGAAATGAGCAGTTAGCTTGCCGATGGGTTGTCTCACCGCAGTTCTATCCATCGTCTTGTTATAGAAGGGTGATTCAGCTTGATCTGCCGTTGCAAAAACCTCAACTTCGTTTCATGAATATGACTAGTCGACTGGTTCGACCCTTTTACTACAAGCATCATAAACTCATCCAGTTTTCGCTATCTATTTAGTTGTTGCTTCGACCTTAACCATTACGACCTAGGAGAGATTCTGAAATACCCTGTATTGCCTCTCTTAGCTGCTGGTTGGACAAGATGCGACCGGCTGTCGTAAGGATATGAGTGCTGAGCTTGCTACCCCCCCTGCACTTCCTCATGTGGTAATCGCCATAGAAGTGAAATGAGGTTCCTGAAGATTCATATTGGGATTCGACAGGAAATTCACGAGTCTTTGAACCAATCAAATATGGCTTAGTATTCCACCGAAGCCACAGAGAACTTCGAGAGTCAATTTGTCCCAGTTGTTTGGCCCTGAGAACGTCGCTGCGACTTGCAAAATATAGTATTTTGAAATGGGAATGACAATCTCCGGCAGATGGATATTTGTTTTCATAAATTCCTTTTCTATTACCAATAGTTAGTGCATGAATACCAAGAAGCATATCTTGGGTTGGTACAGGAACTGGATCCCCCGTAGCGGGAGATAGGATATTAGTGTGCGAAGACATTGGAGGACGAGCCTCAATCTGAGCTTCTAAAGAGAGAGGTACATGGACAGCCATTTGATCTCCGTCGGAATCTGCATTGAACCCCCCACAAACCAATGGATGTAAGCAAATTGCTCGCCCCTGCATCAAAATAGGTTGGAACGCTTGAATACCTGATCTATGTAACGTAGGTGCTCGATTCAGCAATATGGGATGACCTTGCATGACTTCTCGAGGAACTTTCCAAATAATAGGTTCTTTTCTACGAATCATGTTTCTAGCAGCTCGCAAGTTGCGAGCGAGATGTCGCCCAATTGGATCACGAATCACAAATGCTTGAAAAAGTTCTATCGACGATTCTCTAGGTAATCCACATTGGTGTAATAAAAGCGATGGACCCACGACGATGACGAAACGACCTGGATAATCGACCCGCTTCCCAAGCAGATTCCCGCGAAATCGCCCCTCTTTTCCTTCAATCACTTCCGAGAAAGACTTGTAAGGTCTGTTACTGACACCTCTCATAGGTTGTCCACGTATGCTGTTATCGATAAGGGCATCTACAGCCTCCTGGACAAGTCTCTTTTGACATACTATAAGCCCCTCAGGGGTGAATTCACTTCCGGATAAGGATTCAATAAGGGTATTGTTTCGGTGAATTATCTTTCTATAAGGCTCATTCAGATCAGAAGTTATTGATTCACCTTCGTATGGTTCAACAATTGGTCTCAGTTCGGGCGGAAGCACCGGCAGAAAATCCGGAACCATCCATTCCGGTTTTATACCCGCTTGCAATAAATCCTTGGCTAATTTCATCCGTCTGACTAAAAGATTCTTCCTTCTTTGAGTCGCGCAATCCTCCGATTCATTTTCGGTGGATCCTTGTTTTATTAGTACTTGCCACTCTGAATACGCGTAATCCAACAGATTTTGTGAATTCAAACTAGCCAATTGTTTTTTTGTGGCATCCCCGCCAGTAGCTACTTCCCGTCTCTGGAGAATATTGAAGTTCCGAGTAGAGAAATATATGGGAAGAATATTTTCCCAAGGATAATCCCCGCGACTGGACAAACCTCGCAACCGTGACAAAGTAGGTTTTTCACCTGTAGGCCTAGCAAGATAGAGATTGGGATGGGTCGGACGAGTCCCCCCCCTAGGAGTCGGACATGAAAGTTTCCCTTCATCCGGCTCGAATAACTTATTGATTCTGAGTTGGAATGAGGCGCCAAAGAATGAAATTTTTTTTTTCGCTCGAAATCAAATAGTTGCCCATCATTCGAGTCACTGACAAATTTAATGAATTTTATTCCCGAATAGTCTCACTTTTCTTACCATTAGTGGTTCGACAGAAATATTTGTTCCTTTCAGTCGATAGTCAAAAAGCAGAATAATTTCCTCGTCCCTAATCCAATTATTTATCTTCCTCAGGTTTTTACTCTGCCCCGACGGTTGCCGCAATATCTGAGACGAAACGTATCTGCGACGAATAAGGTTTCGTAACCATATATAGATATATATCTATTTTTTTTTCTTTTTCTTTCCCTTGGAGGTACCGGTTTGGGAATGCTCCGACGATAAATAGGTGGATTTATCTTCCGCTCAGTATTTACAAGGGGCGGTATCACCAATATAACAACGAGAAAAAAAATTATGACGAGGACTAATCATTGATTTGGTATAACATAAGGATTGACCCTAGGGAGAAACTTCCCTTCTTTCTGTTTGATCTTACTTAATTCTTTAGGTGGATGTAGATTTATCTAGCCCTCTTTCCAGATATTGAAAATCCTTACTGGATGAGAGTCTCACATCTATAGATTTCGTATTTATATGTTTCGTACCGAGCTGCATGATACCTTTTCTAAGTGAGAGGTAGACATGTCGAGATTTGGAACGTTCCATTTTTACATGGAATGACGGATCAGAATCTGTAATAATCGGATTATATAGCCGAGTCACACGTCGCAATATACCAGGCTTTCTGATTCCTTAAGAGGTTGAGCTAGTAGATTTGCAATGTAACTGGGGATTCTTTTTAGGAACCATACGTGAGTTACTGGACATGCCAATTCGACGTATCCCATTCGGTATCTTCGGACTCGAGAATCAGTGAATTCAACTTCGCAGTGCTCACAAAAATCGGGATATTCCTCCTTGTTATCTACAGACCGGTGGTTTCCGCAGGCGCACACTCCACTTCTGGTGGGACCAGATATTCTTTCGCGAAACGAACCATCTCTTTCCGGCTTATGGGTCTTGTAATGTAACGTATAGGGTCAATCAACTCGTCCAACGATTGCTCCATTGGGTAATTTTCTCTCGGCCCAACTACGAATTTGTTCCGGGGAAGCAATTTCGATACGAAGTTGTTGATAACCATTTTGGTGAACCGTAGGATAGGAGTTTCCGATTTTTGCTTCGTTATCGAATCTCCCTACTCTTTCTCCCCGAATCTTCCTCAGATACCGATTTATAATCTGAATTTGAACCCATGGATCGCGATTCCCGGACTAGCAGTCGAAACGATTCCGGAACGGTGTCTGGCTTAGGCACGGGCTTTCCAGTCGTGATAGAACCAAGTACTCGATAACGAGCTTGAATATGATCGGATTTGGTAGTAAACATTTCCTGCAGCGTATAGGATACACCAAAACCTTCTGGGGCCCGAACTTCCGTCTCTCCCACTCATTGTCCCCCCCGTCTAGATCTTCCCTTAAGAGGTTGTTACGTAACAAGTGCGTGAGGTCCACCGGATCGTGCATGGATTTTATCATCGACCTGATGAATCAATTTCATTATATAGGCCTTTCCAATTGTAACTGGTTGCTCGAAGGAATCACCCGTCCTGCCATCAATCAACCGATTTTTTCCGGGATGTTCCGGTTCGGACAGCCATGGATTATGCGTATTTGTACCTGCCTTACAAAGTTCTGAAAAGACTAATTTTCTAGTGGCTTCCCGTTCATATCCTTCGTCGAAAGGCGTTACTCTATAGTGTATATTCGAGAATCCCCCTGCCATACCAGGTAAACATTCAAAAATCTGTCCTACATTCATTCGTGAAGGTACTCCCAATGGACTTAATGTCATATCAACCGGTGTACCATTCTGCATGTGAGGCATGTCCTGCCTAGGTGGTATTTTTGCCACAATCCCTTTGTTGCCATGTCTGCCAGCTATTTTATCACCCACTTGTGTTTTACGCCTTTGCAGAATATAGATATGAATAATTTCCGAATCGCTCAGAATATCATCATCGGGATAGACCCATCTTACGTCGGTGACCCGACCCCCCCCCCCAGTAGGAACTTTCAAACAGCTTTCCCGCACGTTCGCTAATCGGATACCGAAAATAGCTTGTGGTGATTTTCCCTCTGGAGCACGTGACGGAAATTCCTCCTCTTGTGGTGTCGATTTACCGACTGGCACATCTCCCGCCTCTACCCAGGATCCCGATTTCACAAGACCATTATTGTCCAAATGACGAAGTGTGTAACTGTCCAATTGGGGTATTTCCCTAGTAACTCTTTCAATACCTTGATTTGTTGCGCGAATCTCCACCTCGTATCTTCCGATATGAAGAGATGTGCAGATATCCTCATATACGAGACGTTCACTAATTAATGCTGCATCTTCGGAATTGTATCCCTCCCACGGCGTATAAGCCACTGATATGTTTCTGCCCGAAGCTGATTCTCCTCTAACAGTTGCTGATCCATCCGCTATTACGTCTCCGCACCTTGAAAGTTCTCCCTGAACAACTATAGATCTCTGATTTATGCAAGTATTGCTATTGGACCGTTCATATATTTTTAATCGGGTACTGGTAACCTCCTCTCCATTGCTAGAAGAGAGTGAGATCTGACTACCATCGACATATTGGACTCATCCTTCTCGTTCGGATACCGCTACGCTTCCTGAATCCGACGCCACCTGACCTTCGAATCCAGTTCCTACGATGCGGCGTTCAAGCCTAGAGAGCGGAACTGCTTGACGTTGCATGGTAGAACCCATCAAAGCACGGTTTGCATCATTATGTTCAATGAAAGGAATGAGAGAGGCTCCAATTGAAAAATTTTGTAATGGATGGATGCTCCGGAAGCCTACTTGTTCCCACATGACCGTTAAAAACTCCTGTCGGTAGCGAACTGGTATGAGTTCCTTTCCCCGAGTTCTCCATTCCGATATCAATAAATTTCCTGTTGCTACTTGGTAGAAGTCATCTCCACCAGAAGGTAAATCAACTATCCGTTTCCTCATATCGAAACTGGACATTTCCAGCAATGGGTTCTGTAAACACCCAGATTTGTTAGCTTTTGCAAAAATGGCTAATGACGAGATGGGTCCGGCATTCATACCTTCGGATGTTTCGATTGGGCAGATACGCCCGTAGTGACTGAAGTGAATATCTCGGGTCTGAAAATTAGCAGTTCGCCGCGTCAATCCCCCAGGGCCTAAAGCACTTAATCTTCGTTTATGAACCATTTCTGCTAAAGGGTTAGTTTGATCCGGGAATTGCGACAGAGGGTGCGAACCAAAAAATTCCTTTGAAGTTGTTATTAATGGGACGGATGTTACTAACCCTCTGGGAGTTGGTAGACGCTTGCGCCTGACGGCTTTCTGAATATTTTGACGAATTGAATTCTCTAAACGATTTGGGGCTAATCCTGACTGTTCTTGTGAAAGATCTGCTATAGACCGAACATGCCTATTTTTTGAATGGTCCAGATCATCGAGGTTGCCCATCCCGTAACTCACTTCAATCAAATAGTCTGCAGCCGCTAAAACATCTTGGGGTAATGGAAAGTGTTCCGTCTCAGGCACATCAAGATTAAGTTTGGTGTTCGGATTCTGCCTGCCGATTCGTCCCAATTCGCACCTCGATTGAAAAAATCTCTTCTATAATTCCTTGGATATAGATTCTGAAAATACAGAGTCGGCATCTGCATCAGGATATAGATGTTTGTAAAGCTCTGCCGGAGCATCCTCGGGCAACTTGGCAATCTCTTTCTGCTTTTCCAATAAATTAGCAAAAATCTTGGGATACCGGGCATTCTGTGAAATATCCTCTTCATTAAGTCCCATAGCTAGTAGCATAATTGAAATGGATACTTTTCTTTTTTTACCGATACGGACCCGTAATACATCTTTTTTGTCTCTTTCTGGTTTGAGTCTTCCCCCCCAATCCGATATTGTGGTACTGGTATATGTGGAACCCCCTCTATGATCCGATTCGCGATTGGGATAAATACCAGGACTCCTCAATACTTGATTGATTAGTACTCTAGCAATTCCGTTAATTACAAAAGTTCCATGGGGATTCATCCAAGGCATAGATCCCAGACGTACAGTCTCTTCATGTATCAATTTGTTTTTTTTCCAAGTCAATTAAGCTGGTACGTATGAATCAGATGAATATGTAATGCATTAATGCACGGCGTCGCTCTCCTCGCCTAGGGGCCTTGACCATTAGTATTGCTCACTAATTGACCAGGATTCGACTTCCTTATCTGTATCTTCAATTTCTGGAAAATTACTAGGTTCTTCAAACAAATCTTCGTGAACAAAGCGGTGGAATCCTTCAATTTGAATTTTTCCTAATTCTGGCAGTACAGACATGTTTTCACCTCTCTCCGGTTATGTTCCATCAGTATTGGTTACTTATGCGGACGAAATTTCTTTTTTGTGATATTTAATTATTCTATATTTGCTTATTTCCATTCCTCTAACTCTTAGACGGATTCATCTTATCATCTCCTTATGTCACAATTTAGAAGAGGTAGTTGTTTCATAAAAATTCGGGAGTTTTGTACAATCTCTCCTCCTTTTCGTTCTTGAGAGGCATTCAATGATGGAGTAATCAAATAAATAAAATATTAAATTGAACCTATTATATCAATAATTTAATTTGTTGGGAAGGAATGGGCAGAATCCAGGGGATGGAAAACATCAGGAAGAGGGGTTTCCGGCATCGACGGTCTGAATGATAGATATGCCAAAAAGGTTTGAAGTTTAAGACAATTCATTTTTTGTGAATTGGAATTTGTTGTGCAAATTGGGTTGATGACAAGTGAAAAAAAAAAATTTTCTAAGATGCATCATAATGATAGAGTTTATTTATCATAATGTGGATTCTGGTTCGATAAGCTTCACCAGGAAGCTAAATCGAATGCAATAAACTTACTTGGACTAGACATTCACATGATTTTGGAACAGATGATACCAAATTGGGGACGGTAAAGAATCCTGAAACGTTTCATTTACTTGATTTTGTTCCATTATGCGGATGGGGAACCCCGGCCAAGTCCAGTCGCTACCCCGCAAAGCTGGCGGGAATAAAAAAGTGGGCTGCTTGCTGCCTGTCTCTGACGCTGTAGGTTGCCATATTGCATCGCTTTTACAACGTAAAAAAAAAGTCTTGATGGGTCATGTGAACGACTGATAGGAAGTACTGAGTTGGTTCAACCAAACGATTTTTGGTTTTTCAGACGTAGTAGATTTCTACTATTTTATTTTTTAGAAATTTATTGTTTTAGAAAAACAATAAAACGAAGCATCGTTCGGTACACGATTCACGACACGACGCATTTTTGAGGCATATCAGAATTTGGGTTCTTCAAAACCCCCATAAATTCTACTTATTTCGACATTCACACCACCGAGATATATAAATCGTTGGATTTCCGCGTACAAATATGAAAATTGAAATTTATTTCTTCGTTTTTAAAAATGATTTTGATTGCAGACGTTATCCCCCTATCTAGCGCACTTCAGAAATGAAAGGTCGGGTGAAGTATTTTTTGACCAACACCAGGTCGAAATGAACCATGGATAAAAAAAGCCGACTGACTTGCAAATATTCCCTTTACAAACTATAATTGCAATTACGCTTCTTACCTTGTTTCAATCAATCCCTATTTATTTGGGTGGCGGCTGTCCATTCAATGGATAGATTTCGACGAGATAGAGGAAGGGCGACATAGTCAAATGGTAAGACAAAGGATTGCAAATCCTTAACTTCCCGGTTCGAATCCGGGTGTCGCCTATCTTATATATACCACACGATATATGTGGGATTGACTTCTGCACATGGCCAAGTCGGACACGAGAGATGCTCCATAGATTCTTTCATGGCCTGTCACGCTAGAGATCCCTAGGCCCGCGGATAGACAATCCCTACTCTAGTATATTGCGAGGCAAGGAGGGGATGCAAACTGAAGGTTTCTGCAAATATTCTTCAGCACTATAATAAAAACGAAAGGTAGATATCTTCGGTATTGATCCTTGCTGAAATCACTTGATTAGGTACAATCCAATTGCCGAACCCGACTCGACCCTAAGCAACACAATTTGGATTTGGCAAAGAATGTAAATCATCTGGTAGATGCACCCATTCAATTTATATCTCTATCAATACCAACTTCCTGACACGGAAATAAGTTGTGTACACCACGTATATGGGCTATAAATAAATAGATTTATTGATATCTTTCCAAATAGAGTCAGAGGAATGGGAGTTGGAAAAACGGATTTAATTAGCATAACCTGGGCTGCTTCGATGGTAACTTTCACATTTTCTTCATCACCCGTGGTTTGGGGAAGAAGCGGCTTATAGTTAATTATTTAATTCATAGATTATGGAATCTGGCTCGTCATGCCGACGAGCCAAGTCCACCCTATTCTACTATTTATTAAATTCGCTTTTTATTCGGAACATTCTTCGGAACATATCGAGGTTGTGGCAACCAATGAAGAACTTGTATTGAGATGGGGCAAAAACTTATGAGTCGATTCGCTCGGACCCCATCCTCCCGGCAACAGCTACTTGGATCGTTCCATTTTGTACTGTCCCTTACAAAATTCGTGCCAGGGAATTGCTACTCCTTCGAACATATCAATCTATCAAAAAATTTTGCTGTGCTTCAATATAAAATATTAAATCAGTAGATACACCAATCGTAGCTTGCTCCATCGTTTGTTTTGCAACCCGAGGTTCCCCATTTTCTTGGAGATTCTCAAATTAATTATTTAATTGCTTTGCGCAGCTGTTCGTATATAGAGAATAAGTGAAAAAGCCGTAGGAATTAGTATAAATAACGCGGTGGCCAAAAATGCGAGGATATTGACTTCCATATCAGTAGTTTTACCCAGTCGCGAAAAATTTTGAGTTAAATAGGAAAAACTCGTAGATTCCATCAAAAAGTTCGATTTTTGGGGTGAAGCCGGCTCCTGGATACTGACTACCTAGTATATCACGAAGACAAATTTGGGAACACCTGGTTCTTGCGGATGGGAACTCACTAACCTCACTGACATCCTTACTTGTGGAAAAAGGGATCTCATTTCCTCTCCGATAATGGAGGGGATAATAAAAATAGAAGGAATTTTTGATTTGCAAATTGAACTTGTAGCAGTGAAACAAGCAACAGTGAAAAAAAAAAAACTGACGAAGAATTCGTAAATTAACGCCTCAAATTTTTCGGATTACATATTACAAGTAATGAAAGACAGGGCGTTGACTGCAAAATTCCAATTCATTTAAAATGCAATTAAATTGCAGTGGGATTGTAGTTCAATTGGTCAGAGTACCGCCCTGTCACGGCGGAAGTTGCGGGTTCGAGACCCGTCAATCCCGTTTGTTGCGCATGGCTGCTTCGGGATCATTTTATGCCTATACTTTTGGGTCGAGCTGGATTCGAACCAGCGTAGGCATCGCCAGCGGATTTACAATCCGTCCCCATTAGCCACTCGAGCATCGACCCGGGCGAGGTTACAAACCCCGCTGAAATTGGTGTGGCGGCGGCCAATAGATTTCAACCAAGTTTTGATCAGATCTGGATTTGATGCACCTTTTTTTTGTTCCTCTTTTAATCTTAATAGATATTGGGATTCCAGATCGGGATGATGTGTCCCTCCCCTGCTCCACTTCCCTTTGCCTTGTTTGCGTAAGACAACATCTGCTTCTACGGGTCGGATACCCCCAGGGGAAGTCGAATCCCCGTCGCCTCCTTGAAAGAGAGGTGTCCTGGGCCTCTAGACGATGGGGGCCTAATTAGTCTCTCTTAGCATAGAGAAATTCATCAGTGTTTGTCAATGCAACTGTGTCGGACTAGGTATGCTATTGCTTGCCTATTACAGACCTGCTGCACGAGAAGAACATCCGAGACGGCGGGTAGCGGGGATCGAACCCGCGTCTTCTCCTTGGCAAAGAGATGTTTTACCATTCGACTATACCCGCGGTGCTGCATCGTCCCAATACTATTATATTGGGGAGTTCCCCCCTAATTCAGATATCAATTACATCGGAAATGTCTCTATCTATTCGATAAAGAAATTCATATAATGAAATTATAGCTGCGATCCCTCTCCCTATATTCATGATCACATTGTTGATCTGTCCAACGTATCATATCAACTCGAAGTATCAATTGATTAATTAACCCCCACTTACCTCAACTATTATTTATCAAAACATTTGAAAATAAAAATCGCCATGTTTATTGGATAAACAACCCCTTTCTAATTAGTAGGGGTTGATGATAGAAAAAAAATTGCGATGCGACGGTTCAGCGCGATACAAAGGAGTTGAGTGTACCTACCAGGAATACTAATCCGACCCATAGTGAAGCTCCCGAGAATACCGCACCTTTACTGTTGGACCAACCCCCAGGTGAAGCAAGCACGACTGGCACACCAACTACCAGTGCAAATGAAATTGCGATTAGTGAAAGTAGAGCCAATTGAAAAGCAGTAGTCATGACAGAAGCTATCTAAGTTATTTACACCATTTGATCCACATCCGGGAGGATTCCAGCTGTGTCCACTCACCCGACCAACCAAGCATTCGTCCATTACGAAGTATACAAAGAACTCCTTTTTTTCCTTAACAAAATTTAAGGTATTTTATCTCTATTCTGGTAGACAACTAACCAGGAGACGAAAGGGCATATATGAAAAGAGAAGGAGGGGGGGGGGGGGGCAGGAAAAACCTGACTGCGCTAGATGATCCTACGTATTTATTATATAATCCACAAGCCAAAACAATGAGGGTTTATTCCCTCTGAGCCTATAAAACAAAGGTCTGATTCGGCATGAAGCAATTGTAACCTCATCCCGAACAAAGAAATAAGAAATTGATATTACTTTTTATTAATTAATAATTAATATATGTAATCCGAATGATAAAGATCTATGCTCGGGGGAGATGGCCGAGAGGTTTATGGCTCCAGTCTTGAAAACTGGCATAGTGCCAAGACGCTATCGAGGGTTCAAATCCCTCTCTCCCCTGCTCCCAACTTAGGCACTTACTTTGCCGCCATCATTACCACGGATCCAACTCGCTGCTTCTAGGTTTTAACTAGAAAAGATTTTGTATTCTTTCGGGGAGTAATTGAGATATTGTTTGCCGTGAGTACTTACAAGTAATCAATAGCAAGCCCGTAATGAAAAGGAAAGATGTTTATAGATGACAGCCAAAATTGGGCTAACTAGATATTATAATACCTATTTTTGGATAGGATACGCCTCTCGGCTGTGATGTGAAGGGTACAAATTCAAGAAATAGAAAGATTAAATTGATAATTTCCAAAATAAATTTTCAGGTTCACCAATCCTTCAATGAATAACAGATTTATCCAATGGAATCTAATGGATAGACAATCTGTTCACGAATGGAACTGAAGCTACTTCCTAGTCAATTGGTTCCCAGCAATTGACTGGACGAACATGCCATCGTATTGTCGCGAGTCACTTGTAACCCTACCCATCACTCGACAAACTCCGCGTCGGTGGTAGCTACGGACCAAATAAATTCTTTGTGTATTTGGTTTATTGGAAGAAGCCAGTGTTCACGAAATGAGGAGATTCAGGGATAAATGTGGTCCGCGGGCATATATATGTCGTTGCGTTTGCCAGAATTGATCTCGGACTCATATGATCGTTCTATCCTCCATCTAATTTCGTTATAACGGGTCGATAATTGAAACAAAATAATCAGAGAAACGCAGTATATGGAAACGTCGGATGCATCCCATTCGGTATCGGAGGGAATCAATTCCCGGATACACAATTGGTAGTAACTTATCTAACTGGTAGAGGAGTGAGATTTATCCCAATCTCATTCCTCAAGTAGTAGATATTAATACTAACTAGTCTGGCATAAAATAATATGCTATCCCACACCTAGGAGAACAACTATCCGTATGGGATATCACCGCCGTGCCGTGATACCCCCAACTTCTCCCATTATATTAATTGAGAGGTGTCATTGAAAGAACAGGTTCGGTATCTCGATTAATCCCTTTTTCAAATCCAGCTGCCGCTGCACGGGCCCTCCCCGCGTGCCACAAGTGACCCACGAAAAAAAAGAATCCTAGAACGAAATGGGATGTTGCTAACCAACTCCGAGGAGATACGTAATTTACGGCGTTTATCTCAGTGGCTACCCCACCTACGGAATTCAAAGAACCTAAAGGCGCATGAGTCATATACTCTGCGGAACGACGTTCCTGCCAGGGTTGTATATCCCTTTTTAGCTTATTCAAATCTAAACCGTTAGGACCTCTTAATGGTTCCAGCCAGGGAGCTCGGAGGTCCCAGAAGCGCATAGTTTCGCCTCCAAAAATGATTTCCCCGGTGGGAGAACGCATCAAGTATTTGCCCAAACCGGTAGGCCCCTGGGCGGAACCCACATTTGCGCCTAGACGTTGGTCTCTGACAAGAAAAGTAAAGGCTTGAGCTTGGGAAGCTTCTGGACCGGTGGGACCATAAAATTCGCTAGGATAAACTGTGTTGTTAAACCATACGAAGCAACAAGCGGTGAAACCAAATATTGAAAGGGCTCCCAAACTGTAAGACAAATAAGCTTCTCCGGACCATATAAAAGCGCGACGAGCCCAAGCAAAGGGTTTAGTTAATATGTGCCAAACTCCGCCGAAAATGCAAATAGATCCCAACCATACGTGGCCTCCGATAACATCTTCCAAATTGTCTACGCTCACGATCCATCCCTCTCCCCCGAAGGGGGATTTTAATAAATAGCCAAAAACTATACTTGGACTTAGGGTTGGGTTTGTGATCCTCCGCACGTCGCCTCCCCCAGGTGCCCACGTATCGTACAGACCCCCAAGATAAATTGCTTTAAGTACTAGCAGGAAAGCACCAAATCCCAACAGGATCAGATGAATCCCCAGTATGGTGGTCATTCTATTTTTGTCCCTCCATACGTATCCGAAGGATGGGAAGGATTCTTCCAGAGTTTCGGGGCCAATAAGGGCGTGATAAAGACCCCCGAATCCCAAAACCGCGGAAGAAATCAAATGAAGCACTCCAGAAACAAAATAGGGGGAAGTATCCACTACTTCGCCGCCGGGTCCTACCCCCCAAGCAAGAGTAGCTAAATGAGGTAACAGTATTAACCCTTGCTCATACATGGGTTTTTCCGAAATGAAATGGGCTACTTCGAAAAGGTTCATGGCACCGGCCCAGAAGACTATTAGGCCGGCGTGAGCTACATGTGCACCCAATAACTTACCGGATAGGTTAATCAGACGGGCGTTACCTGCCCACCAAGCAAAACCCGTCGTCTCTTGATCACGGCCACTTAGGGCTAGAGTTCCATTAAAGAGCGTTTCCACGGGGTAATACCTCCTCGGGAAATACAAGATTTTCATGGGGTTGATCCTGAGCTGCCATCCAGGCACGGATACCCTCATTCAGCAAAATGTTTTTTGTATAAAACGTTTCGAACTCGGGATCCTCTGCTGCGCGAATTTCTTGGGAGACAAAATCATATGCGCGTAGATTCAAAGCGAGACCAACTACTCCGATCGCACTCATCCATAACCCGGTTACTGGCACAAACAACATGAAAAAGTGTAACCACCGTTTGTTGGAGAAAGCAACGCCAAAAATTTGAGACCAAAAACGGTTTGCGGTGACCATTGAATAAGTCTCTTCAGACTGAGTTGGGTTGAAAGCTCGGAACGTGTTTGCGCCATCACCATCCTCAAAGAGGGTGTTTTCCACTGTAGCACCGTGGATAGCACATAGAAGAGCTGCGCCAAGGACTCCTGCAACTCCCATCATATGAAATGGGTTTAATGTCCAATTGTGGAAACCCTGAAAAAATAAAATAAATCGAAAAATGGCGGCTACGCCGAAACTAGGCGCAAAAAACCAGCCGGATTGACCCAAGGGATAGATTAGAAATACAGAAACGAAGACGGCTATAGGAGCGGAAAAAGCGATTGCATTATATGGACGTAATTGAACAGATCGAGCAAGTTCAAATTGACGTAGCATGAATCCTATCAAAGCGAAAGACCCGTGAAGGGCAACGAAGGTCCACAAACCCCCCAATTGGCACCAACGGGTGAAGTCGCCTCGTGCTTCGGGACCCCATAGCAGAAGCAACGAATGCGCCACACTATTGGCAGGGGTAGAAACAGCGGCGGTCAGAAAGTTGCAACCCTCCAAGTAAGAACTAGCTAATCCATGGGTGTACCATGAGGTGACAAAAGTTGTACCGGTAAACCAACCTCCTAGAGCGAGATAAGCAGTCGGAAATAGCAACAAGCCGGACCAACCGACAAAGACGAAACGATCTCTTCTTAACCAATCATCCATACTGTCAAACAAATCTTTTGACTCCTTGGAGGATTTTCCAATAGCAATGGTCATATCTTCTTTTCCTAACTTGACTCTTACAGCCACTCTTGGGTATTACTCCATTTTGTGACGCAACAGAATTGCATCATATCTCAGAGTATTAGATAAGTCATACTCTTTTCCTTGTCTTCTCCCCAGCAGGTCACTCGGATTCCTTCTATGTATCTCATCCGAGTGAAACATTTTTTGATTCTATCTGCGACTCTTTTTTTTTTATTTGTTCCATTATTGCATCAATCATCACTTCCACGTCTATTTCCGACAACATTCTTTCTTTTGGTATCCCCTTGTCTGCTTAATATTATTTATTTACTCATCATTTTTGAACTCCCTGTCATTTCCTTTCCGTCTTTTCTTTATTCATTATTTAGTTTGTATTTTGATTATTTATCTCGTCACAAACATCCAATACCTGCATAGATCCAAAGTTATTTGATCTCTAGCTACATATCCCGGGGAGTGAGTGAACCTCTCTTTTCTTACTAGACTTCTTATTTACCTATCTCTAATTTTCATTCATTTCATTGGCAAATTCCCTTCAAGGGATTTGCCTCGCGAGGTAGTCCCTGTGTCACTGACATTTGACGGTTTTTAACTCTCCGGTCTTACCCCTTGCTTATTGGTTTTGTCTCTGCATTACGCGAACGATAGAATTAAGCAACCGGTAGAATAACCAATTAAAAGGAAAAGGAAGAAAAATAAGAAGAATAAGAATTTGTAGTGGTATTTCCCTCCAAATTATTTTGAGGGCTACAAAATGATAGAAAATAGGAGAAATTGTATTAGTTGTCGGCTGGTAGGATATGTACTTCAATTGATTGATATCAATTTATCCCTTATGGGACCATTTTCTGATGTAGATATTCATCAATATTTACTTTGCTAGCCCCAACAAATTTTTGAAAGCTTCTTGATGCAAAACCAGATCGGTTGACAGCCAATTAAGAAGGGGATGAAACCATCCCAGTCAGATTGCGAGACACAACGATTCAGATAAGTAATCGCCGTTTAAGACTACGATGAATCTATTGCACTTTTAGAGAACAATTTGCATTCACTGACATAATCCTGCTGATAAATTGCTTCGTATGGGAAAAAAGAAAGAATTTACAAATAGCAACGGATCTATTTGAATCGCTGGATTAGGAATAGCAAAATTCTTTCAGAGGTTACAAATTATATCTATTTATTTATTATCTAGACAAACTGCATCTTTCTACATCTATCGAAACATAACTTGTGTGATAAATAATTTGGGGTGTAAGTCTCAAAAATGATAATTTATATCACGAAAAGAGTACAATTGGTTTGCAGAAATTTTTGTTTTCTCTAAATTTTCCATGACTAACAGGATTTCCAATTTTTTTTTTTATTTTTCTATTGATCGTTTTTACGCAATCAAATTGATCCATACATACATATATCATTTCGTTACATGTAACATCGTATTGATTGAGTCTTTTGGATCTACCAAATTTGAAAAATATGAGAAATGGATAAATCGCTTTTTTGAAGAGCTTAGCCCCTTATCGGATTCGAACCGATGGCTTACGCCTTACCATGGCGGTACTCTACCACTGAGTTAAAGGGGCTTTTAGGTTAGCAATTGAAGCCCCCTCGGGGGGGAAAGCCAATTAGTATCTATTTGATTCCTTGATTAGTTGATAAACATTCTTGCCTGATTCCGCAGAACTTCACAATTTCTAAATTCTATTATTACGCATTTGGTGAGGAACCAATATCATTTTGACAGATGAGGATAACCAAAAGTTATTTTGTTCCGTTAGGAAATGGAGAATTGGACTGAGGGGACTCAATTAGTGACTAGAAAAAAGAGGATTATTAAACCGTCGGTTTGACTTTCGGTATGGAAAAGGGTGGCACCACATCATTACAATCAATTCAATTGGAATGATTCGTATCGGATCACCTAGTAGGCAAGAAAAAATTGACAAGTCTCAAAGAGGGCAAAAGACAAGAGGTCTGCCGTTCTAGGATCAAATAGGCATTTCCCTTTGCGGAGACAGGATTTGAACCCGTGACTTCAAGGTTATGAGCCTTGCGAGCTACCAAGCTGCTCTACTCCGCGTGGATGATCCCTCCAATAAAATTATTGTATTAATTTTATTGCCGGTAGTTACACCGAGTTATTCAGTTTGGATCATCAGTGGCAGGATCTCCACCTCTGGGACTCCCATGTAGTAACTAATATTCCCCTACCAACTGGCTTTCTTCGAGCCGGGCAATAAACAAGTATGTGCCATCTCGCGCAATACATGGCGGGATAAGCCGAAATCTCGGTAGTTAGATCTGGGACGTCCGGTTAGGTGACAGCGGTTGCGAAGTCGGGTGGGTGCACTGTCACGTGGTAAAGATCGTAATGCTTCGGAAATTTCTAACTTTTCTTGTATTGAAAAACTTTTTTTTAATTGTCGTTTCAGGGACTAACGAGCAAAGTCATGTTTCTTCACCAGCGTCTTCTTCTTTTTCTCCTTTTCAATAAGACTTTTTTTTGCCATGATTGATTACTCAATAATACGTTAAATAACTTCGAGACAGATTGAAAACACGGAAATGATTTCATCGAAGCAGTTCGTTACCATCCATCACTTCGAAGATGTTGAAAACTCAATAAAGGAGTTCTGTTTACCAGTAATTTGTATTTCAAATGTGTCTTAGATTAGAAAATCAAAGAAGGGATGGAAGGAGATACCTCCCCTCCATCCTTTCCTGATATGAATTTTAGGTAGTGAGCTACCCAAACTTACCTGATGTGGATGCAACCAAAAAAGCTGCATAAGTGAATATGTAACCTACGGAAAAATGCGCGAGTCCCACTAGCCGTGCCTGAACGATCGAAAGAGCAACTGGTTTGTCCCTCCAACGTACAAGGTTGGCCAGGGGTGTATGCTCGTGTGCCCAGGCCAGAGTTTCGATGAGTTCCTGCCAGTATCCGCGCCAAGAGATGAGGAACATGAATCCGATGGCCCAGACGAGATGCCCAAATAAAAACATCCACGCCCAAACAGATAAACTGTTCATACCAAAGGGATTGTAACCATTAATAAGTTGTGAAGAATTTAACCATAGGTAATCCCTCAACCAGCCCATTAGGTATGTAGAAGATTCATCGAACTGAGCAACATTCCCCTGCCACAGGGTGATGTGTTTCCAATGCCAATAAGAAGTAACCCACCCAATGGTGTTCAGCATCCAGAAAACCGCTAGGTAGAAAGCGTCCCAGGCTGATATGTCACAGGTGCCTCCTCTGCCGGGACCGTCGCACGGGAAGCTGTAACCAAATTCTTTCTTATCTGGCATTAATTTGGATCCACGAGCGTCTAACGCACCTTTTACTAGAATCAGGGTAGTCGTATGCAAACCAAGAGCAATCGCGTGATGGACTAGGAAATCTCCGGGTCCAATCGTCAAGAATAGCGAGTTGCTGTCGCTGTTGACAGCATCCAACCAGCCGGGTAACCACAAGCTTCGACCTGCATTAAGAGCTGGACTATTTGCCGAAGATAGAAGGACGTCGAAACCATATGAAGCTTTGCCATGGGCGGATTGGATCCATTGAGCAAATACAGGTTCAATAAGAATTTGTTTTTCCGGAGTTCCAAAGGCTAACATAGTATCATTGTGCACGTAAAGCCCCAGGGTATGAAAACCTAGAAATAAGCTAGCCCAACTTAAATGAGCTATTACTGCTTCTTTATGCTCTAACATCCTTGCTAATGCATTATCCTTATTATGTTCCGGATCATAATCCCGTATAAAAAATATGGCTCCATGCGCGAAAGCTCCTACCATAATAAATCCAGCTATATATTGGTGATGAGTGTAGAGCGCAGCTTGGGTCGTGAAATCGCGTGCTGTATAGGCGTAGGCTGGTAAGGAATATGTGTGTTGCGCCACCAAAGAAGTAATGACTCCCAGAGCAGCCAAGGCGAGTCCCAACTGAAAATGCAAGGAATTATTGATTGTGTCATAAAGACCTTTGTGCCCGCGTCCCAATTTGCCTCCCGGAGGAGTGTGAGCCTGCAGAATTTCCTTTATACTATGCCCGATCCCGAAATTGGTTCTATACATGTGACCAGCAATTATAAACACGACGGCAATTGCCAAGTGATGATGAGCAATGTCAGTCAGCCACAAGCTTTGAGTCTGTGGATGAAATCCGCCAAGAAAGGTTAAAATGGCGGTTCCCGCCCCTTGAGCACTATTAAACAAATGATTGCCGGAGTCGGGGTTCTGCGCATAAGCGCTCCACTGACCCGTGAGAAGAGGTCCCAAGCCTTGCGGATGTGGCGACGTGTCCAGAAAGTTGTCCCACCTGACATGTCCACCCCTGGATTCGGGGATGGCAACATGAATCAAATGTCCGGCCCAAGCTAAGGAACTTACTCCAAAAAGTCCAGATAAATGGTGATTGAGACGAGATTCAGCATTTTTGAACCAAGAGAGGCTTGGTTTCCACCTGGGTTGTGAATGTAACCGACTTGCCAATAGGAATAGAAAAGAACATATTAGTAAAAAGATAGCCCCGACGTAAAGATCTTGGTTGTTACGTGAACCGATAGTATACCACCATTAATATACACCAGAATAAGCAATATTGACTGGGCCTGCGGCCCCGCCGCGCGTATAAGCTTCCACAGCTGGTTGACCAAAATGGGGATCCCAAATGGCATGGGCTATTGGTCTTACGTATAATGGGTCTCGTACCCATTCCTCAAAATTGCCCTGCCAGGCCACATGGAACAAATTTCCGGAAGTCCAAGTAAATATAATTGCTAATTGACCGAAATGAGAAGCAAATATTTTCTGATAAAGACGCTCTTCATTGATATCATCGTGACTCTCGAAGTCATGGGCGGTTGCTATACCGAACCAGATGCGACGAGTAGTTGGGTCTTGGGATAGACCCTGGCTGAACCTTGGAAATCTTGATGTCATAATCTTTTACATCCTCCTAGCCATTATCCTACTGCAATGATTCTTGCCAGGAAAAACGCCCATGTCGTGGCGATCCCACCCAGAAGGTAGTGGGCTACTCCCACGGCACGTCCCTGTATAATGCTCAGAGCTCTGGGCTGGGTGGCAGGAGCGACTCCCAGTTTATTGTGGGCCCAAACGATAGATTCGATAAGTTCCTGCCAATATCCACGGCCACTGAATAGGAACATTAGGCTGAAAGCCCAGACAAAATGAGCCCCCAAGAATAAGAGACCATAGGCAGATAATGAAGAACCATATGACTGAATAACTTGAGAGGCTTGTGCCCACAGAAAGTCACGGAGCCAACCATTGATGGTTGTTGAACCCTGGGCAAAATTTCCTCCAGTAATGTGGTTCACTACTCCTTGTTCGTCCGTACCGCCCCACACGTCAGATTGCATTTTCCAACTGAAATGGAATATGACAACTGAGATAGAGTTATACATCCAGAATAATCCCAGAAAGACGTGATCCCAGGCAGATACCTGGCAAGTACCTCCTCTGCCGGGACCGTCACACGGAAAACGGAAACCGAGGTTTGCTTTATCGGGTATTAGGCGCGAACTTCGCGCAAACAGAACACCTTTTAGTAATATCAGTGCAGTGACATGGATGGTGAAGGCATGGATATGATGCACCAGGAAATCTGCCGTACCCAACGGAATTGGCGACAGGGCAACTTTACCACCTACAACTACCAAATTGCTACCCCCCCACGCCAGGCTGGTACTTCCTGCTGCATTAGGTGCGGTTAAACCAGGAGCATAGGCGTGAACACCTTGTATCCACTGAGCAAATATGGGTTGTAACTGAATAGCAGTATCCGAAAACATATCTCGGGGGCGACCCAAAGCGCTCATCGTGTCATTGTGAATATATAACCCGAAACTATGGAAGCCTAAGAAAATGCACACCCAGTTGAGATGTGAAATTATTGCATCTCGATGCCGAATGACACGATCTAACAAATTGTTATATTGAGTACTCGGGTCGTAATCTCTTACCAAATAGATAGCCGCGTGCGCAGCTGCACCAACTATTAAAAAACCTCCAATCCACATGTGATGAGTAAATAAAGACAATTGAGTGGCATAGTCGGTAGCTAAGTACGGATATGGAGGCATGGCATACATATGGTGGGCAACCACAACCGTTAGGGAACCTAACATGGCAAGATTAAGTGCTAGCTGAGCATGCCATGAGGTGGTTAAGATCATGTGGAGACCTTCGTGACCTTCACCCGTGAAGGGACCTTTATGAGCTTCAAGAATTTCCTTTGTAGAATGGCCAATACCCCAATTAGTTCTATACATATGACCAGCTATCAAGAAAAGAATTCCAATTGCCAGGTGATGATGTACAGTATCGGTCAACCATAATCCACCGGTTACTGGATTCAATCCTCCTCGAAAGGTGAGGAAATCCGAGTATTTCGACCAATCAAGAGTAAAAAATGGAGTTACTCCTTCTGCAAAACTAGGATATATCTGAGCTATGAGATCACGACTAAGGATGAATTCATGGGGTAAAGGGATTTCCCCAGGATCGATCCCTGCATCTAAAAGCTGATTGATGGGTAAGGAAACGTGTACCTGATGCCCCGCCCAAGCCAAAGAACCTAACCCCAGGAGACCTGCCAAATGATGATTTAGCATGGATTCTACGTCTTGAAACCAAGATAATTTCGGCGCAGCTTTGTGATAATGGAACCAACCAGCGAATAACATCAGTCCTGCAAAAGTTAAGGAACCAATGGCGGTGCAATAGAGTTGTAGTTCACTGGTTATTCCAGATGCTCTCCATATTTGGAAGAAACCAGATGTTATCTGTATCCCCTGGAATCCCCCTCCTACATCTCCATTAAGTATTTCTTGACCAACTATTGGCCAAACTACTTGAGCACTGGGTTTCACATGAGTAGGATCATTTAGCCACGCCTCATAGTTTGAGAAACGAGCTCCATGGAAATACATACCACTTAGCCAAATGAAGATAATTGCTAATTGGCCAAAATGAGCACTAAAAATTTTTCGGGATATGTCTTCCAAATCATTGGTGTAACTGTCGAAGTCATGAGCATCAGCATGTAAATTCCAAATCCACGTAGTGGTACTAGGACCCTTAGCCAAACCTTTTGAAAAATGTCCAGGTTGAGCCCATTTTTCAAAAGAGGTTCTCACGGGATCCTTTTCCACCATGATTTTGACTTCGGGTTCCGGTGAACGAATAGTCGTCGAGATTCTCCTCTCTTCGGATGGGTGTAACAAAGACCTACCAACGAGGGGCACGAAAATTCCGAGGGATAGATTTTGCACCAATCTAGTGAAAATAGCATTTTTCCATCCGGGTCTGGAACCGGGGCGGCTTCGGTGGAAGATTCATCCCTGGCAGGCATTTAATCCTATTATTGCATAACGCGTAAGTGCTTCATGGACTGAATCTTGCAGATTATCCATTTTGCATAAAATAGTAGCTGAGTTTCGTTTGAGAAGAATCAGATGATATAAAAGCAACCAATTTCAATCGTTGATTGGTTTATAACTTCCTTCATACATCGAGAAAACGCCTCGTAATTCTCGACCAATTCTGTGCTTCGATATAACTGTTTGGAGGAAGTGCTATTGCCCGTTTCCAATACTCGGCGGCGCGATCGAACCAAGCCTCAGAAGCTGCCGGGTCTTCCTGTTGGGTGGCTTGCTCCCCCCGGTCGGGATGGGTGAAACTACCTATGTAGGGATCCCCCCCCTCAGAACCGAACTCGGGAGTTTCCCGCCTCGTACGGCTCAAACACGCTATTATCCACGAGTCCCTCCTATCCATTCCTTCATCGGTAGGATAGAAAGAGAAAACTGGAAATAGCTGCTAGTAGTGGTCCCCAGAACCTACGCATCCAATATAGGATCTTCCCTTTACTCCTAGTTTATCCCAAGGACCAAAAATCCTTTTAATAACTAACTATCTTGGTTGTTGACACAGATCATTTGTTGGAATCTACTTATCCTTTGGGATTTGGTGCTACACCGTGGCCCAGTGATAACTACTGTTTTAGCTGATTCCATCACAAGAATCAGTTACATGATTCATTGAGTCGGACCAATTCCATTGTATCAATCTAGTTTTTCAATGGGAAATCCTTGCGGTGCTGTAATTCCAATTCACTCAATTATCCATAGGGTTTTGAGACTCTATTTATCTTCTGGGTCCCCCGAATCTAGATCGCAACGAGGGGCAGTAAACGCCGCAGCTTATGATATTCCCTTGGGGAAGCAATTGTGGGAAGCCTCTTCTTGATAAGCAGTCAGAAACTGAAAGATCTTGCAATGTGGATAGTCGCACGTAATGGCAGATCACAGCCATATTATTGGGAGCCTGCGGTGGGAAGGGATTCCGTTCTAATGCTTGGAAATGATATTCCAAAGCTTTTGCGTGTTTACCATTACTAGTATGGATAAGACCTATATTATAGAGTATGTAACTACGGTCGTAAGGATCAGTCTCTAAGCGCATTGCTTTGTAATGATTCCATAAAGCTTCAGCATATTCTCCCTCGGATTGGGCTGACATCCGTTACGGTTGCTTACTCATTGGAAGAAAGCTCCGCTACGAAACCGCACTTGGTATCTCTATCCCATGCGGCTTCTCCTGCCCATTCGTGCAGGACAAGCAAATCTTATATTTGATCAATAAAGAATGAACAGGAGCTGGTGCCCCCTTTCCTTTTCTTCCCAGCTTTTCTTGGATCCCTAGCTATCCTTCGCATCAGTCGCTTATCTCCTTAATGTAGCCATATCATTGTCGCTACGTAATTCCAGTATTCACACGGAAAAATTTCTAGTTACGTAGAGGAGAAACTTGTGGCAATTTATTCGTTTTTCGCACCCTATATCTGGTAGGGATTAGTTACCCCGACGATCCTCGATGATTGCAAGGCTATCCGAGACGAGGGCGGGATGACTTATCGTCGTCCTAATCATCAGTTGGTCTCCTTCACAAAATGTAGTAATAAAATTTGTAACGAAGAATTTGTGGTGTCGGTTTCTGCACGTGGTACTTCTTCCCCATGCTTACCTACGGAATTGAATCGTTCATCACGAATATGGGAGGGATGACCCTTGGCCTGGCGCCACGATCCCTCGTAGACTGGATCTGGAGCGTTCTGGGCTGCATCAATCGCGGATATGCGACGGAGGGACCTGTATTCTGCTACTTGACATGCCCTTTTCAGATGCGAATATCCCGGAATCACAAATTTATATATATATAAATTTTTTTTTTTTCAAATATGGATTTGATCAAGTCCAATTTCGAATCACACCATCCCTATAATGAGTAAAGGCTTCTCTCTCTCCTTCACTTGCTGGTAAGATTTGCAACGAAGTATCTGCCGAAACCGTAAAAGTCTTATCAATAAAATTATCATTTCTTTGAAATCTAGGCATAGCTTTCATTCCTTTACTATTTTTATGATTCCGTTGTTTCATCTTACTCGTTACTAAATTGCGAAACATCAATCACTGGACTCTGGGACTGAAACGAACTAAAAGTGGGATTGACTTCCTCTCTTCGAGCTACAGTTTGAAAAGAAATACACTTTTTTGAGTAGCTTATTTTCTGCCCTTGTCTCGATTCAATTCGATACAAAATAGAGCAACTCTTCCTTTATCAAAATATATAGATATTATAAGTGGCAAAAACTTCTTATCTTCACGTCTTGATTCATTTCACCCGCTGATTCTTGCACCCCTTTCAGATATAACATCATATCATTCTTCGCAGGGGAATATTAGTTGCCACCCCCCTACTCCCGGTCGCTGCGCCACAAGCATGACTTCATGTGCTACGGGGAGGATGGCCGAGTGGTTTAAGGCGTAGCATCGGAAATGCTATATGGATCCGTGTCTACCGAGGGTTCGAATCCCTCTCCTTCTTTTTTTTTTGTTTTATTTCGACTTTAATACTTTAATAATATTAAATGAATTTTTTGGCAGTCGCGCATGTTGTCGAACTCAAATAATTATGCGCGAACGAATCTGAATTGTTTGACTCGCATTCAAAGAATGGGTCTACAAATAATTAATTAGATTGTCACCTAAGGTATTTCAAATTTGTTTCTTGTTGTCTTCCTACCTAATATTTTTACCCCCTTCCGATGATGCTATGGAAGGGTGGGTGAACGAACTCGGAAAAATAATTTGAAATTTGGTAAATACTAAGCTTTGCGGGAATGATACTCTACAACTAGTAACTCATTGATGTCTAAACTGATGGATTCTCGATTCGTGAATCCATTGACCAAACCTTTTGGCCCGTCATCGTCCAATACCGAAAAGGCCAAGTGATTTGGTATTTTTTTGTTCCTAGTAGATCCGATACGTCCCTCGAGTCCATACGAATGGATCGGGTGATTCCTAAAAGTAATGACATCTTTAGGTTTGCACGGATAACTTGGTATATCTGTCACACAACCGTTCACAAGGACGTGCCGGTGATTAACTAGTTGTCTGGCTGCGGGAATAGTAGGGGCCACACTTGACTGGAAAATGATATTATCTGAACGCATCTCAAGTAATTGCAATGGTACTTGACCCGTCGATCCCTTAGCTTTTCTAGCAATTCGAACATATTTAGGCAATTGACATTCTGTTGATCCATGATTAAAACGTAATCTCTGCTTGGCTTCAAGACGCACGCGAAATTGAGACAATTTTCCCGAAGAGGATTGATCAGTATCAAGTCGTGCTTTTTGTAGATTTATTATCTTATCCGTTAGCCCAGGCAGATTTTTTGAACGACGTATTATTTTCAGCCGTGGCCCCCGGTATCGAGACGTGGTGACTCCTTCTCCATAAGCGTGTTACAATTGAAAACAATAGATTGGGCTGCTTGAGTGGGGATGTTTCACCAATCGACCAGCTTTGCCGAGCTTGTTGTTTGTGACAATAATAGCATGAGAGTATAAACAAACGGGGGTTCGAGTTACCAAAAATTTTTGGTGGAACGGGAGAGGTAAATTTATAGCCTAGGCAAATGATTTCATCATGGAATAAATATCATCAAGTACTCTTTCCTTGACCTGGAATCGAACCAATAACCTCATTTATAGCGAGGTAGCATCTCCAACTATGTCTTGATTAGATCATGCGGGACAAAACTAATGAAAATAAAGAGGTGATTCTCTTGCGGGTAAGTCCTCGGAGGCAATCACTAACCCCAATGGACGGCTGCTCGGTTAATCCCAATTTGTTAAAGCCAATTTACGTAATTAATTCTTACAAATATCCTCTTTCTTAGCTCTAATTCAAGCATTTTTTGATCTGATGTGTTGATCCTAGCAATATTCATGGATATAATCCGGATACTTGAACCTTGAACAAGTAAGAAGATTCTTTTGTTTGGCGAGAATCAGTTGGCATGGCTTACCCGGACCAAGTTTCTTGGTCTTGCCAAATTAATAAATGAACTTCCTTCCGATGAGACTCCCTCCATGGGATTACTTATAAAGACAAAAAAAAGATTAATGGTGGTAAGAGATGGGGGGGTCAAATCAGGTTCGTCCAAATTTTCTGACCCTCACCTCTCTCGGGGGACAATAGGGGGGATATGGCGAAATGGTAGACGCTGCGGACTCGACATAATTGAGTCTGGATGTGGAAACAAATCACGTGGTAGCTTTCAGATTCAGGGGAACCTAGGACTAATGGGTGGGTAATCCTGAGCCAAATTCCAAATCTTGGGTGGTAGTCCATCCGGGAAAATAGGTGCAGAGACTCGACGGAAGCAATCCGAGCAAATAATCAATCAATTATTTGAAATTTCTATAAACAAGTTTGTTCAATTTAGATGATACAATCGAAAAGAAGTAGGATTTAAAACGAAAGAAAATTGAAAAAAATAAAAATATTTTTGTCACGGGGCTGTCTAGTTCCCTTCTCGGAGTCGGTCGACTAGAGAATTTGATTGTCAAAACAAACCGGTTGTCCTTTATACCCGCCAGATCTTCTCCATATTATTGGTACTCCTTCGTATCAATCCCCAAAGGATTGGTATACCTGGCATATTTAAATACATGCCTAAATATATTAATAAGTAGAGGATGAAGGTAGAGTCCAATCCTGCGTTGTTTGGAGAAGCAGCAATGCAAATTGCAGTAGGAAGAAAATCCGCTGGTCTTTGCAAGACCGTGAGGGTTCGAGTCCCTCTATCCCCAAGACCAACGAAGCAATCCACAACTTAAATCATCACACAACAATTAATCGATATTCCTTCGGTTCCTTCCATTTTAGGCACCAAAACCGAAGGAATCCCGCTTTGTAATCGTCAGTGTTCAAATCCCAAGAAATTATATTCACAAATTTGAATTCCATCGTCCCATACTTCCAGATGGATTGCAAGCAGACTAGTTATTGCATAATAGCTCGATATAGTTCATTTACAATAGTTTAATCTAAAGAGGGGTAAAAAAAACAGAGGGCAGTATATTTAAATACCATTTTGGAGATTGTCGATCATCGGCCGGGATAGCTCAGTTGGTAGAGCAGAGGACTGAAAATCCTCGTGTCACCAGTTCAAATCTGGTTCCTGGCAACTCCCTACTGAGCACCAACCTTTACTTATCAGTAATTAAGGAATCATGTCATAGACAAAAACAGAATTAGCAGCCAGCATTGGTATGAACTACCAGTGATAGTAACACACTACTAATATCACGGGAGGAGGCCATAGGCTGTTGATATCCTTGATCAAATCGATCTCTAACAAGCATTACATCCGATAAGGAGTGAGAGCAACAGAATTATTGGAAGAATCCTTACTAATCTGATTTCTGGATCTCGCACCATTCTGTAATTCGGACAAACGCTAAACATTAAATTTTAATTGATGTTTTTTAATATAATTTTAAAATTAAAATTTTGAGAATAAAAAAAAAAAAGTAAATTTCTAATTACTTATTTCGTGTACCGACCAAAATTGGGGCCATGTTTTGCGATTTGCAAAACAGATGAAAGAATCCATGGGATCGATCTGTATATCCCGCAGAAGGTTTCGTGGGAACTTCTTTTCCTATGCCAGATACACTTCTTGTCACTGCGCAAAGAGAAGCCCCTACCGCAACTATACTATATCCCAAGCTTTTTTATTTGTACAATCTCGAAGAATAATTCGTTTTTACCGCGTACTACTTATTTTCAAATATCAATTTATCTGGTAGGGCTGGGTCAGGTGCTAAGCCGCATCTGTCGGAGTCAACTCGACCGATTCAACATCAAGAAAGCGGCGATTGTTATTGCATAGGAAATCGCAGCAAAATACAATGCAATGATTCGAGGAGGAGCAATTCAAATTAGCTCGGCAAATTGAATCATAAGAAGATTGACTAGGGAATAAAAATGTCATTGAATTAATTTAGTATATATCAGTAGTGACATGACTGATTTGCTCACTGGGGGGTTGATACAATTTCAACACATGTTTTCCCATCCCAATACATGAGACAGGCCATTAATTAAGATAAATACGGTGCAAAGATAGTAACTAACTCTCCCTGCATGAAGGTCGTCGATGGACCTTGCAAGTCGTCGACCGAATAGACTGTTCTGGTGATTTCACAAATATCATAAACTGAATCAAAAATAGAATAAAGTTTAGTCAATGGGAAGTTCTCCCCTTGTATCTGTTTTCATGCGAGTCCATACCTGTAAATCATTCAAACCTTGATTATATTTTTTCTTTCTGAGGATCCTTGGTACCCAAACGGGATGGGACCCTCCACCAATTGGCCATATTCCCTAACTCAATTAGTCTGTCGGAACCACTTCCAGGTTTGCGCGACACTGCTACTGCTAATTTCAGGTCAAACGCCTATGTTACAAAAAATTTTTCATTCCATATTAATAAGAGGTGCTTGGCTCTCCAGTTGTTGCGAATCCATTCGATATAATTACTAATTATATTGATGTATCGTAATGAAAAAAGCCTACTTGACTCAGCGGTTAGAGTATCGCTTTCATACGGCGAGAGTCATTGGTTCGAATCCAATAGTAGGTAATATCGGGCACTGTGTCCTTGCTTAAATCTAACCTTAATAGATTATAATTCTACAAGTATTTTGGTTTGGGAGGGGGCTACTAGTAGATATACCCCCAGTCAATTTGACTTTTTTATACCCTGCTATGTATGTGTCTCTTGCTACTTCAGAGGAAAAAAGATCAAGTAATTTCCAACGCATCTAATCGGGCTTTAGCCCTCCTGAACGATGAGCCAGCTTCAATAATCTGTTTCTTTCCCTCGGCTTTAGCCAAATCAGCTCGAGCCATTTGAAACGTCTTTTGAGCTTCTGCAAGATCAATTTCATTAGCTTGTTCGGCTTCATTGACAAGTATCATTACCTGATTGTTGTCTATCATGGCGAAACCACCCATTAATGCCATTGTGGACCACTGCTCGTCGTGGCGCATTCTCGGTACTCCAATATCCGAAGCTGTAAGCAGCGGCGCGTGATTAGGTAACACCCCGATTTGGCCACTGCTCGTGGGTAGCACGATTTCCCGAACTTCAGAATTCCAAACAGTTCGATTGGGGGCCATCACGCGGAGTTTTGGTACCATCCCTTTTATTGACCCTCCAATTATACTTGTAAAGTTGCAGCCTTTGCGGTGACCTCGTCGATATTACCAACTAAATAAGAAGCTTGCTCAGGAAGATGGTCTAATTCGCCAGAAAGAATCATTTGAAATCCTTTAATGGTTTCTACCAAACTGACATATTTTCCCGGCGAACCGGTAAGTACTTCCGCCACAAAAAATGGTTGCGACAGGAAACGCTCTACTTTCCGTGCCCGAGACACCGTCAAACGATCTTCTTCCGACAATTCGTCCAGTCCGAGAATAGCAATAATATCTTGAAGCTCCTTGTAGCGCTGCAAAGTTTGCTTAACGCCTTGCGCAGTTTCGTAGTGCTCCTCACCCACAATCCAGGGTTGCAACATAGTGGAAGTCGAATCCAAGGGATCTACCGCAGGGTAAATGCCTTTTGCAGCTAATCCCCTGGAAAGCACGGTTGTGGCATCCAGGTGCGCAGATGTTGTGGCAGGAGCTGGGTCAGTCAAATCATCCGCGGGTACATAAACAGCTTGAATAGAAGTTATTGACCCCTCCTTAGTTGAAGTAATTCTTTCCTGAAGAGAGCCCATTTCTGTGCCAAGGGTCGGTTGGTAACCCACGGCGGGAGGCATCCTACCTGGTGAAGCTGAGACTTCCGACCCCGCTTGGACAAAGCGAAAAATGTTGTCAATAAATGATGGTACATCCTGTTTGTTAACATCCCGAAAATACTCGGCCATCGTTAAAGCCGTTGAGCCAACTCTCATACGCGCTCCTGGTGGCTCATTCATCTGGCCGTAGACTAGCGCCACTTTTGATTCTGCTACATTTTGTTCATTGATCACTTTTGATTCTTTCATTTCCATGTAAAGGTCGTTACCTTCCCGGGTGCGTTCCCCCACTCCACCAGATACAGATACCCCCCCATGAGCCTTGGCTATATTATTGGTTGATTCCGTAATAAGAACCGTTTTTCCCACTCCAGCCCCACCAAATAGTCCAATCTTTCCTCCTCGACGATGTGGAGCCAGAAGATCTACAACCTTAATCCCTGTTTCGAAAATAGATAGTTTTGTGTCTGATTGTGTGAACGCAGGAGCGGATCTGTGAATGGGGAATGTCGCACTGCTATTGACGGGGCCTAAATTATCTACGGGTTCACCAAGAACATTGAAGATTCGACCAAGGGTAATTTCACCGACAGGAACGCTAAGGGGAGCCCCCGTGTCAATGACACTCATGCCTCTCGTTAAACCGTCTGTGGCACTCATCGCGACGGCTCGTACTTCGTTATTACCCAGTAACTGCTGCACCTCGCAGGTAACATCAATTTTTTGACCTGCTGGATTTTGTCCCTTGACTATTAGTGGATTATAAATATTGGGCGTTCTATCCGGGGAAAGAGCTACATCTGGTACTGGTCCAATAATCTGAGTAATACATCCCACATTTTTATCTACCAATTCAGAGATTCCAAAATAGAAAGAACTGGTTCTCGTAACTACTTTAGCGTATTATCCTTATTCGACTACCAAACCAATAAAAGTATTTGATACTTGATTGCTTATAAAAGAGATAAGGAATCCTCGTTCTACGTTTACACGCATATCATTTTCTATCCAGGGAATTTTTACTTACATCATAGGAAAAACAACATATAAAAACATATATGAGTCCAGTAACATTTTTTGTTTCACGTGATTCGATGACTAGTAAAACTCGGTTTTTGCTGGTGCAATCATCGTGCAACATATGATCCAAAATCTCTGTTTACTGAAACAGAAATTTCCCTTCTATTTCTACATAGTCCTCGAGACGGATCGGATATTTGAATTGATATCCTTTTTTCATCTACCGACCAGTCTAACCATGAAAATATTTTCAAGTCAATGTATTGCTGTAGGGACGAGACCAACAACCATTTACCGTCCCTTGCAATAATAACACAAGTCAGTTGCGCTTCGTATGAAATGCATTATAAAATATCAATGTTCCAGACTCGGTACATAGTCTTTTGTTCGGGTCGTGATGATACTCATTTCACGTCTCGAATTGGATTGACTCCACCCGTGTCGAGCAGATCCCATCCTTGCAGGATTTACTACTCAATTTGTAGGGAGGAGCTTATGTCACCACAAACGGAGACTAAAACAGGTATTGGATTCAAAGCTGGTGTTAAGGACTATCGATTGACCTATTACACTCCCGATTATCAAACCAAAGATACTGATATCCTGGCAGCCTTCCGAATGACTCCACAACCGGGAGTACCTCCCGAAGAAGCTGGAGCTGCGGTGGCAGCGGAGTCCTCCACGGGTACATGGACCACCGTATGGACAGACGGTCTCACCAGCCTCGATCGCTACAAAGGTCGGTGCTACGATATCGAACCCGTTGCTGGAGAAGAAAATCAATACATTGCTTATGTAGCTTATCCGTTGGATTTATTTGAAGAGGGTTCTGTCACCAATTTGCTAACTTCTATCGTAGGTAATGTATTCGGATTCAAGGCCTTGCGTGCCCTACGCCTGGAGGATCTGAGAATTCCTGGTGCATATTCAAAGACTTTTATGGGTCCGCCTCACGGCATCCAGGTTGAACGAGATAAATTGAACAAGTATGGACGTCCCTTCCTGGGATGTACCATCAAACCCAAATTGGGTTTATCAGCTAAAAATTATGGCAGGGCTGTTTATGAGTGTCTCCGTGGCGGGCTGGATTTCACCAAGGACGATGAAAACGTCAATTCCCAACCATTTATGCGTTGGCGTGATCGTTTTCTTTTCGTAGCGGAAGCTCTTTTTAAAGCCCAGTCTGAGACGGGTGAAATCAAGGGGCATTACCTAAATGCCACTGCGGGTCACTGCGACGAGATGATAAAAAGGGCAGTTTTCGCTAGAGAACTGGGCGCACCCATTGTCATGCACGACTATTTGACCGGAGGGTTTACCGCAAACACCAGCTTGGCTTATTACTGCCGTGACAATGGATTACTTCTACACATCCACCGCGCAATGCATGCCGTACTCGATAGACAGAAAAATCACGGCATGCACTTCCGCGTATTAGCCAAGGTATTACGTATGTCTGGTGGAGATCACGTCCACGCCGGGACTGTAGTTGGTAAACTGGAAGGTGAACGAGAAGTTACCTTGGGATTCGTCGATTTACTTCGCGACGATTATATAGAGAAAGATCGTAGTCGTGGCGTCTACTTTACCCAGGACTGGCTATCCATGCCGGGGGTACTACCCGTAGCTTCTGGGGGTATTCATGTGTGGCATATGCCCGCTTTAACCGAAATATTTGGAGATGATTCCGTATTACAATTTGGTGGAGGAACCCTAGGTCATCCATGGGGAAACGCGCCGGGAGCTGTTGCGAATCGAGTTGCCTTAGAAGCCTGCGTCCAAGCGCGTAACGAAGGACGTGATCTCGCTCGTGAGGGAAATGAAATTGTTCGTGAAGCTAGTAAATGGAGTGCCGAATTAGCAGCTGCTTGTGAAGTGTGGAAAGAAATCAAATTTGAGTTCGAAACAATTGATACATTATAATTTCTGCAACCATTCGTGGTACAAATAAAAAGATAAAATTTCCCATTTTTGTCTACCAATCCTTCCCTTTTAAGATGGAAGGATTGGTTCATCAACTAGAAGTAGAAACGTTAGGGGATGTTGAACAGCACGTCTAGATCCCCCCCTTTTTTCCTTCCCACTTTAATTTTTGAATTTTAAAAATCATTAAAATTAATATTTTAATAATTATCTATCCAGATAGATATAGATAATGTCAAAAAATGGGTGGACATATAAGATTTTTCAACCGGAAATAAATAAGGTAGGTTAGTTACATCGAGAGAGACTGAATAAAAAGGTAGAGGATATCTTCATCCATTCTTTATTTATGGAAGGCTTGTAAGTAAATGAATAATGGGTGTGGGAGGTGCCCCGTACTTTACTTATTCAGGATATCTCAATCATCTTTCAAAACTCCTTTTTTTGAGATATTTAAAAACATACTTTCATTCTCGGTAATCCAATCAGTCACGAAATCCAGTTGATATGTTGGTACCTCAAGCACTGGTAGTACAAAGTGGGTTCAGAAGGGATCGAAGGTTTTAAACCTTCTCCGATTTGTGTCAGTGAAGAGAAACCCCAATATATAAACCGTAATCAAGCGATTGACAGATGCAAAACGGAGGGAGTTTTTGCCTCGCCTGCCGCCCGGTTGACAAGACAAAATTTCCTGGCGGGGCATGGTTGGATAAGCCTTGGTAAGCTCGTAATATATCATCGATCAAATAAATAAAATCGATAATTGAATAATTGATAATCTACGGGAGAAAAAGATTTTTGGATCGGGGCATGATTCTATATTAGTACTATCTATTTCATAGAAACAATGAGGAGATTTTTACGTCCGTAAAAAATTGGTTTGAGGATAGACAAAAGTTTGGTGGATTGATTGGAGCTTTCTTCGATAGGGCTACTAAAGGCTATATCCCGACCGAGAAAGAGGGAGATGAGCGTGTGGATGTTGGTACCAACAAAGGGCTACGGACTTGATGCGATAACTGTGGCGATATGCCTCATGTCAGACCTTCAAAAGAAAATGGGAGTGTTTGCGAGGGGTGCGGTTATCACCTACCGATGACAAGTACGGAAAGGATTGAACCCTTGATTGATTGTGAAACTCGGGTTCCACTGGATGAAGACATGACCGCAAGAGATATTTTGGATCTTTCGGATGAGGATTCCTACCAGAGCCGCATCACAAATTTGCAGGAGAATACAGGTTCAACCGACGCTGTCCAAACAGGTATAGGACGTTTGAATGGAACAACTATTGCGCCTGGTGTTACGGATTTCCAATTCATGGGTGGTAGTACGGGCTCAGTCGTGGGGGAAAAAATTACCCGGCTAATTGAATGTGCTACGGACAAGTCATTACCCCTCGTCATCGTCTGTGCCTCGGGAGGAGCGCGCATGCAAGAAGGGACATCAAGTCTGATGCAAATGGCTAAGATCTCTCCTGCTTCGCAGACACACCAAGTTCAAAAAAACTTGTTATATATTTCAATTCTTACTTATCCAACTACAGGAGGTGTAACTGCTAGTTCTGGCATGTTAGGAGACGTGATTATTGCCGAACCCAAAGCATATATAGCATTTGCTGGTAAGAGAGTGATTGAACAAACCCTGCGTCAAAAAATACCTGACGGCTTTCAAGTTGCTGAATCTTTATTTGATCACGGATTACCTGATCCAATTGTCCCGCGTAATCTCCTGAAAGGTGTTCTGGGCGAGATATTCGAGCTCTATGCCGCGTCTCCCTTTAATGGAGAGGAGTAGTTTTCCTTTCATTTATCCGAATCCGAGTCTTCTTGTTTCTATCAAACAGTATATCACCGATGGAAGGGATAGACGTAATATAATAGATTACTTTTTGAACTTCGAGGTTTAGACATCTATTGACGTGAATTCTGATAATTGAATCCACAATATAGTTGACTCCAAAATTGCTGGATGTTATAGATGGGAAATCCCGACACGTTGCTTCACCAGGCAATCAAAAAAATTTTGTTATACCGACCGGATTGCGCCTTAGACGACGCGTGGTGCAAAGATGGGTCTGTATTAGAAACGTGCCTGGTACTCACAAACCCCTTCATTTTCCTGAGTAGAGACATTATCATTAAATATTAGAAAGATAGACGAAATAGCCAATACTGTTACAATCTGAAATAGATTTTCTTCATTATTTTCTCTTCACTTATTTCATTACTTGAGGAATCTCATGACAGCATTCTCTTTACCTTCCATTTCTGTACCCCTAGTAGGTTCGGCGTTTCCAGCGATTGCTATAGCTTTATTTTTTATGTACATAGAAGAAGATGAAATCTCGTGATTTCTAGCCCTAATTCGTTTGAGTATCTCCTTACTAAGGAATAACTCTGCAGTGGCATCAACTAATCTCGAAATGACTCTTTAGTTAATCCATTGAATAAGTCTCTACTACGAGAAGATTTCAAAATCAAATTTTTGTCGAAACCAATCTTGCGACGTCACATCGAATAAAATAAAGGCTTACAATATGGGAGACAGACATATCTAATGACAAATTTGTATATGTCACGCGCGTAGGCGTCGTGCGGACGCACACCCACCCACACGCACGCGCGCGGCGACGGAGGTTCAGCCTCGTAAAGATTTTCTCGTTTGTGTTACTAAGACTCATTTAATTAATTCAAGTGAGCTCTTTGAAGAAGAAAAAAAAATTACTAATGGACTTTCGTTTCAGAAAGTATGCTATTTCTGCTACAACCATAACTGTGTAGTGACATAAGCAAACGAAATTGTTAAAATGATTAACCAACTCGTTGTGATGGGATACAAACCTTGGAGGAGTAGCAACGACACGTCAATCCACGTCGATTCGAATAGATTCTGTAAGAGGTTTTCGCACATTTAGTAACTCATGTTGGGCCTGCGTACTCATTTTTGGTGCTTTGGGTCCTACATCAGTCGGGCTTTCCAGTCACATCGAAAAAGATTTAATTCCCTTGCTTCCGTCCAGATATATTGTTTTTATTCCACAAGGTATTGTGATGTTATTTCACGGTCTTGCGGGCCTCTTCATCGGATCCTACTTGGGATGTGCTGCATTTTGGGACGTGGGCAGCGGATACAATCTGTTCAACAAACGAGAAGGAATTTTTCTAATTTTTCGTTGGGGTTTTCCCGGAAGGAATTGCCGCATCTGTGCAAAGTTTTCGTCGAGAGATATACAAGCAGTTGGATTAGAAACCCACGGGGGTCTCTACCCCCGCCGGATTCTCTACCCAAAATTTAGAGGTCGGCAGAATGTCCCTCTTAACCGTATCGGAGAAAATTCTTCATTGAGTGAGATAGAGGAAAAGGCTGCCGGAATCGCTCGTTTTTTACGTGTGCCTATCGAAAGCTTTCGGGGTCTTCCCCGCAACTAATTCGATAAATGAACAGAAGGACAAATGCATGAATGACATGTGACTGTATACAATTGAAATACTTTTTTTTTTTGCATCAGAGAGTCAAACAATAGCAATATAGTCAATGAATGTGATAAAGATAGTTTCATCATTCCGATGAATACTTCTTATCAGTTTTATTTTTTTTTTTCCTGATACATAAACAACATATGAAAATAGATTGTTGGAGACTTATCCGGTGGTTTTGCGAAACTCCTCATCGTTCTTCGGACAGGGCCCATGAAGCTAGTAAAAAGATCCAACTTGCCAAAAAAAAATATATGTATCACGCACGAATGGAATCTGCTCCTGGGAAGTTGTCGGAAGCTGCACCCAATGGAGGATTTGACTTACAATCCATAATTATATATTGGAGTCTATTGGAGCACCGAATCAGCATAGTCATTCCAAGCATTAGTAATAAATTGACCCTTTTCCATCGCTCCCAGCTGTCACTGTTGACAAGTCGCTACCGTACTGCCGGCGGTACGAACGTTTCTCCAAGCAATAAAAATATTGATGAGGGAAAGAAGTCTAACCCCGGTATCTTCAAGCCTCATTACTTAGAGGTGGAAATCTCTCAGTCGAAGTCGAGATGTCGCGGATATAAAAATGGTGTAGATAATAGAATAAACCATATACAAAGCCGGATCGATGAATCTACAGCGGTAGACGATTCAGGAACCTACACCCCAAGAAGACACATGTGTATGAATTCAAAAAAATATGAGCAAATGACTCGTAAATTAGTCTGGATTGAAGCTGTTCTAAATGACTCGGTTGCGATCGGAAAGTGCGCAGAAGCGTCCCCGCCTCTACTAGCCACTAAAAATTCCAATGACATTATGGCTCATGAATTTAAAAACTTACTTGTTAGTGCATCTGCTTACGAATTAACCAATTTGATACCGCGGTCTATAAATCGTACTCTATCTAAATTTGGGACAGAATTAACAAATCAATCGACTCCATTGATACTTCATGATTTTCGACTAGCTAAACATCAAGCCTCAGCTTCTCTAAAAATCATCGGATGTCCAATAATCTTTTCTTTTCTAATCCACGCTATTTTGAAGAATGAATTTGCGGAACCCTGGATTGGGCAACTGCGGAACACATCTGAGTTACAAATATTTCTCAATCCATTTCAGGAGGAAAGGGCTTCAAATCAATTTCGCCGAACGGAGGGATTATTGTGGCTGGATGGAATGATAGGAGGTTCTGTCGGTCTTCGGTTACAAGGTTGTGACGCAAAGACATGCGACCAGAACATCCAGTCCGTAATACTGTATAATAAATTGAATACTCAATTTGTTTCGCGTGTAGTATCCGACGCCATAAGTCTTGCTACCCTAATTTTATTGCTTGCAGTAAGTCGGAGAAGACTCGCAGTTCTAAATCCTTGGATTCGGGAGTTATTTCACAGTTCAAATGACACAATCAAAGCATTTTCTATCCTTTTAATAACTGACTTATGTGTTGGATTCCACTCTCCCCAAGGCTGGGAGATCATTACGGGTTGCTTCTTAGAACATGTAGGATTTGCTCGTGACAGATACATGATTTCCTGCTTTGTTTCGACGTTCCCAGTTATCTTGGATACGGTTTTTAAGTATTGGATTTTTCGTCATCTGAATCGTGCATCGCCTTCGATCGTAGCGACGTATCATACGACGAATGAGTGACCACCGCTCGATTACATTACATTCCCATTGATTGATCGTGCTTCATCAAGCCTATCGCTTTGAAAGGAGAATTGAATAGAAGGAATTAGCACCAATCATTGAACTATGAAAGAAAAAATTATTGCCAATTGGACGCAGAAATTTTTGATTTTGCAACTTCTAATAGTCATAGCCCCTGCGGGAGTGAATTTGCCACTCGCTTCCGATGCTTACCCTATTTTTGCGCAACAAAGTTACGAAAATCCTCGGGAAGCTACTGGACGTATTGTATGCGCCAATTGTCACCTAGCCAAAAAACCCATGGATATTGAGGTTCCACAATCTGTGCTTCCCAATACTGTATCTGAAGCAGTTGTTAAGATTCCATATGATACGTAGATAAAATAAGTCCTTGCCAATGGCAAAAAAGGGGGTTTAAATGTAGGTGCTGTTCTCATTTTACCTGAGGGATTTGAATTGGCTCCTCCTGATCGTATTCCCACCGAACTGAGAACTAAATTGGGAAAACTTTCATTTCAAATCTATCGCCCTGATAGGAGAGACATAATCGTGGTGGGTCCAATCCCGGGCGAATCATATCGGGAAATTGTATTTCCGATCCTCTCGCCGGACCCCAGTACCAATAAAGCAACTCATTTTTTAAAATATCCTATTTATGCGGGTGGAAACAGAGGAAGAGGACAAATCTATCCCGACGGAAGTAAAAGCAATAATACAGTTTATAATGCTTCAGTAGCCGGAAGTATCAAAAAAATAGTACGTAAGGAGGGAAGAGGTGGATACGAAGTAATTATAAAAGGAGCAGTTGACGGTCGTGAAGTAACTGATATAATACCTCCTGGTCCGGAAATCGTCGTTTCGGAGGGTGAATTTGTCAAGATTGATCAGCCACTAACGAGCAACCCCAACGTGGGTGGGTTTGGCCAGAGCGAGACGGAGATTGTTCTTCAAGATCCATTACGTGTACAGGGTCCTTTATTTTTCTTTGCCTCGATCGTCCTGGCGCAAATATTCTTAGTGCTGAAAAAGAAGCAGTTTGAAAAAGTACAGCTAGCAGAGATGAATCTTTAACTCCGTCTCTTTTTTGTCAATTCATATTCATTACTTACTAGTATTACTTCCAAACGATCTACAAAGAAAAATAAAGAATATTAAATTTTTCTACTTTTCAAAACTTATTTGCTAGGAACCAAACCGTATTTATCTAACACGGATTCTCATCCTTCCGCAAGGTGAGGGACATGCGGCGACTAGAAGCAAATGACCCATCTGTCGGGCACTGATGAAATGGACACAAGTCAATAGAAAAATCCTGGGATTATCCGGGAAGGACCACACACTTTTTTTTTTTCGGAATTGAAAAAAAAAAAAAGTCAAATTGGTATCAAAAAACAATGTTCATCACAACGATGTTGATAACGTAAATGTGACAAAAACAATTGTTACTGCTATTCATTCAATCCCGATCGATAAAAAATCGATCGGGATCATTTGATCTCTGTACGGTAATCAATCAAGACCCCCGGTCGAGCAAATGTACAGGTTCTAGTAATTTGGAGTAACTAGTTCAATTTCAGTTTCTTCCCATTTTTTTGGGGAGATAATACCCCATTGGTCTCCACTCCAACCCAGCTGAACCGGCTTTTCTAGCAACGGTTCTGTCTCAGTCAGTCGCCTGGATCCGAGGGAAACAGAAGTGAGTAGAAATGAATAACCCCCCCTCCACAACTTATTCTTGTCAAATCTTTTTATGTATTTCCATTAAAGGGACGATCCTAAACCTGAATAGGCTCCGTAAAAGAATATTCCCAATAAACCAATTACGAGTGTACCGGCTACAGTACCGACTAGCCACGAAGGAATCCTCCCGGTGGAATTGGCCATTTTTTTTTATCCCTCCCTGCCCTTATTATCTCTGATCTCGGCATCTACTCGGTCGTAACTCGAGACATGAACAGTTGAAAACAGATTTTTTTATTTACTATATTAGGCATTTTCAATCAATGTTGTTGGCAAATAATTTAAATGCCTGATTGAAAAAATAGTTGGAAAATAGGACGGCAGGCACAAAAATCAATGGGAGTCCCCAGTAAAGGCTTGTGCGATTCAATTCCACACTTTGTTTGTTTGGATTTGGTTGTGTCATAGATTCAAGGCTCGTTTAAAAACTATCGCTGAATGAATTGCATTGCTGATGTAGATCCCGAGAAAAAAACCGTGGGCACGGCTAATCCGTGAACAGCTAACCACCTAACAGTAAAGATCGGATAAGTTCTATCTAGAGTCATTGCTACCTCCTAGAAGGATCTGGCAGATGCATCAACTTGTTCCAACGATTCAAAACGGCTGGTTATTAAAGGAACTTCTTGTCGAGTTTCTGTGAAATACTCGTTTGGACGAGGGCTACCGAAGACATCGTAAGCCAAACCCGTACTGACAAATAACCAACCTGCAATGAATAGAGAAGGTATAGTGATGCTATGGATAACCCGGTATCAGATACTGGTAATGATGTCGGCAAAGGGACGTTCCCCCGTATTTCCAGACATGCTTGTCTCCGTATTCCGTTGCAACATGAAAAAAAGGGATTGGATCAGAAGTACCGGCTTGGAACGAAGGGGTGGAACTTACCGATCAAATCCATCTTACTAATTTCGTTTAAGTCGTCTATATAAATACCCAGGGTATATCTAAAACGTACTAGATTAGTATAGCCACTCGTTTCCGGAATGGGCAAGACTACCCGTTTTGCGTGAGAACTCGGATGGCACCGACCTAGGAAAGGGGAAATCTCAATCGGAATTCTCTCTATAATAAAAATATATTCTGTATTGGTTGAACAACTTAGTATTTCATCGATTCAATCGATCTATCGATCTGATCGAGTAATAAGTTACCCGCAATAATTTGCGGCAGATGCAAACGTGTCGTTGATTATTTTATTAGCGGTGATGAACAAGCGATTCCCAGAGACTGTATACTAATTTAGTATGTATTGGTTCAATTTGGTAAGTCAAATAATTTCATGATAACCCTAATGAGTTACCTCGTTCTTCCGTTGTTCGTATTGATATTGACTCCGTCACTCTCTATCGGATTAAGAAAGATCCGTCTTTTATGAAATGAAGAATGTGCCGGAACCTCCAAAAAATCGGAGGAAAGGAGGGCCTTATCGATTCGACGTACTTAGCAATATCGATTCATGCTCGATCATGCTGCGGGTATTCAAACACACCAAAACATATTTTAAAATCCGAATGGTTGAAGTTTTACTATCTGGAGTAGTATTGGGATTAATTTCAATAACTTTGATTGGACTATTCGTAACTGCATATCCGCAATACCGACGGGGTGACCGTCTAGATGTTAGATAGAAGAATTTTGAGTCTTTCTATTTAATTTGAAATGTTTCTCCATTCGGAAGTTAACAATTCGAAATAGGGGCAGTTATCAATATTTGCTTTGATGCTCAAGCCATCCATCCCACATGCGGCGCACAAACTTGTTATCAAAACATAAAGGTTGGATCTATCGCGAGATAAACACGCCCTGTAGGATTTGAACCTACGCCATCGGGTTTTGGAGACCCGCGTTCTACCACGCTGAACTAAGAGCGCCCCCTCCCCGGATATCAATTTATTTGATATCCGGACTGTTTACTGATTTAGGGAGGTGGAACCAAATCAAACGAGGTTTTTTCCAATTCCGGTGAGCTTATGTGGGCCATTCAACCAGTGGATCCAATCGGTCGTGCAGAAGCAGCAAGTTTCAGAATTCAAATTTCTAATCCAATTGTATCAATAAAGTATCAATAACTCGCGAGAAACAGGGATGACGGGACTTGAACCTGCGGCATTTTGTACCCAAAACAAACGCGCTACCAAACTGCGCCACATCCCTATTAATCCCAACCTCGTTGCGTTGGTACCCACAATCTGGAAGATTGTATCCGAATCATTATAGCCAAGGGTCGCAGGAATTAGCCAATCAAGTCACGAGCAGTTGATTATTAATTAGGTCCTCGTGTCTTTCCCCGCTTTAGGTATATTCAATAATATTATTAGATTCACTCAACTGACGACGTGTACAGAAGGAGTTTGCATCCCCGTCTTTTAGAAAAATGTTGAATTGTTTGGGTGGGACACAAAAGAGATAAGTTCAGAAGTTGGACAAATGGGATACAAACAAAATTAAAAAAGGAGAATTAGCAATGCGGAATTTTGAAACCTATCTATCTACAGCCCCTGTCCTTGCCACAATATGGTTCAGTTTGTTAGCTGGTTTATTGATAGAAATCAATCGATTTTTTCCGGATGCCTTGATATTCCCGTTCCATCAATCGGCGGTTGAATAAATAGTACCTACATTGACAATGATCTATTGGTAACCACTACGTCGGTAATACAAAAAAAGGGTATTAAACGGAATGACCTGAATGGATATAAGGGAAGGGGGGACTAAATGCATAATAAGTTTCTCCAGATATAATAAGTGGTTCGGAAGAATCCAGCTCATTCCTTAATTACTCCTAGTGTGTGTAACTATTTCATGCAACATCATGACTAAGGGAAAAGAGGCGAGGGTAACAATTGCCTTGGAATGTACCGAGTGTACCCGGGGATGGATTAGTCAGAATTTTTTTTCTGGTATTCATAGATATATTACGCGTAAAAGCCGCAGGAATAAACCGACTCAACTGGAATTGAGAAAGTACCGTCCTAATTGTCGTAAACACACTATTTATAAGGAGATAAAGAAATAAATAATAAAGGTTTTTTTTTTTTTAATACAAATTGGTTTCGTCAAATGAAGCATTAATGTCACCCACTGTTACTGAAAAAAAAGGAGGATGAATTCATGAATAGAGTGAAACTGTCTCCCCGCAGGCGTTCTCCATCTATTCGATCGAATGAACTTGTAAGTTACAGAAATATTGTTTTACTTCGTCGATTTATAAGTGAACACGGGAGGATTTTTTCTAGACGGATAAACAGATTAACTTCAAAGCAACAGCGATCAGTTAGTGTTGCCATCAAAAGGGCTCGTATACCAGCTTTGCCCCCATTTTCCAGCAATGAAAATTAGAGAACTCCCAAATTACCAGTGAAAACAGAATTTTTTCATGATTAGACTGTAAAAATATCTAGTATATAGAAAGCTACTTAATCCTTTTCTTTCTTGTTTCAACGAAGCAAGAAAGAGAGGATATTAAATGGGAAATGGGATCGCATCGGATTGAAAGAGATGTGGGATCCTGATTTTGCTGCTGGCTATTCAGCCTTCGGAAGGATTAAATTTCAGAAGTCAAATTCAGTCCCAGTCATTTCATGTGAGCACAAATCTATCAGAGAAGCGCCGAAAAACCCTCGGTATCCAAAATGGCCATTTGTCCAAGTGCTTTACGGTTCAGATAAATTTGATTGTTGTACAAATAGTTGATGAAATTACTGTGATTCGTCCCATTCCGCCTTGCCGCTGCATTTATTCTAGTAATCCACAAACGACGAATTTGTCTTTTTTTAATCCTTCTATGTTTATAGACGTGAAAAAACGCCTTTGCTCTCTGCTGGTTCGCCGTCCTGAACAATCTCGAATGAGCCCCGACAGATCCAGAAGCCGTTTTAATGATATTCTTATGATGTTCACGAGTTGTAGATCCCCGCCTAACCCTGGTCATTGATTGAATGCCCCCCCCTACAAGGTAGAAAAAAAAATTATCTAGTTTTTGGAGAAGCGATTACTACTACGTTATTGCATTCCGCCTGAATTGTAGGCACCTATGTTATTCTCCCTTAGCAAAAAAGAAGGAACTTTCGTCTGATGTGTATGAGAGAAATAAAGATTCCAACGATTTTTGCCTCTCCGGCTTTCCTTTGCATAGAGAATCTATTGGTATCCCATAGAATCATCATTAAAAGGGAGTGAAAATATCTATGCATTCCAAAGTTTTCGTGGTACCTACATGGACGGTTGAATCCTTCCTATGCGCCGGGGCCTGAAATTCCTCACAGCAGGAAATGTATAGATGCTATCAGTAAGTCGTACGATTCCCAATTTTTGACCCGACCCAGAAGCTGATGCATCCCAGGCAGCAAAGATTTTTTACGTGGTACCAACTTTGCGTATAGTAACGACGCTTCATCTCAGAAATTGGTGAAACAAATGATCCCGAATTGCCAATATCGTCTATGGGGCCACTGCAGCAGAGACATAGAAGTGAATAGCCGCTATTCTCGTTTCGTTTTACAACTTTCTCTGATTACCGTTGTAAATGAGTGCCGTTTCATCCCCTACCGAGACGATCGGATTAATACCGATTGTAACCACGAACCTACATCCCCTAATAGAAGAGATGGATAATGTTCCGACTTACTCTAATGATTAAGGAGTGTTTTCCCGCACGAATCCCTAATGAGTTAGTTTTTGAATTAAACGCGTCACACATACACCCTAGTACATACCCCCCGTCGCTGGGGACACCCTTGAAGGGCAGGTGATTTTGTTCCATCCTTAATAGGTTGTCTGGTTCTTCTAATGAGTTGTTGATTGGTTGGCATGGCTACTAGACAAACAAAATTTTTGGTTTAAATCATTTCTAACCATCGCATCTAACGAAGGGTCTTGCAACTGAAGAATTTACCTATTTGAGAACTGCGTCACTTCCCTGATATTTGGAACGATTAGTAATGAAAAGGGATATTCAATATATAGGAAAGACTCCCCCTTGTCACCTGTATCTAGATTGCGAACCAGCGAAGGATAAATTTTCCCTGCCTTGGGGGATATTTTTCCGCAGCAGTAGGAGTCGCGACTACCTACGGAATAGTCCATTACCAAATTGGTTTTGAATCTGTAGAACTTTCGGACGCCACAAAATCAACAATGCCATAATCCCTCGCATCTTCAGCTGACGTAGAGACATCCCTCTCCATGTCTTCGGAAATCATCCAGATTGGTTTACCCGTTCTTCGAACATGGATTCTGGTGATACAATCCCGGGGTTTCAAAACCTCCTCTGCTTCCATAACACACTCTCCGGCTTGTCCATCATAGTAAGAGCTGGCAGGTTGATGAATCATAACCCTAATGAGGAACTAACCTACTTGGTGCTAACCGTACATGCAGATTTAGCCGCATACGGCTCCGCATCTGGCAAAATAAGAAAAAAACTTGTAGGAATTGGTAGGATTCACCAACTAAATATCTTGTCAATAACTCCTTCCACTTCTCGTTGAACTAATCCGTCATAAATACCAGTCACCATCCTTCCCCTAGGTACTATGATGGGCCCGTTGCTTCGCCCCCCAGCAATCCCGGAGTTTGCAACAGACACTTCGCTTAGATGATGCGGCATGAACACCAGCAAAAGTCGAAATTTTTATAAATGAGGAAGCAACTACCTTTCCATTTTTTTATTTGTTCGTAAGGCACGGTTTAATAATTTTGAGTCTCATCCTCCAATTTTCGTGACGCTAAGGCACTCATCTATTTCATTGGGATTTAATTTACCCAACCAGAACTCATTTCTTTCATTCCACAATCTCGGGTTGTTACTCTGTCGGGACAACCAACCCAACGGGACTTCGCCGAGCTTCAAATGCCATGCTACGATCACCCTTATTAATTGGGATTAATCGGGTAGAGACACAATTTGTAGCCATACAAACCACTGGCGCTGAGCGTGGGGCAGCGCTATGCGTTTGGTGATCTCCCCTCCCGCTAAAACGAAGGATCCCATGGAAGCGGCTAGTCCCATACAAATTGTATGTGCATCCGGTACTACAAATTGCGTGGCGTCGTATACAGATATTCCTGATAATACCGCTCCACCAGGAGGATTCACGTATGAATACATGTCTTTAGTTCCATCCTCCCCGTTTGAATGCATCGTGATACCAATCAGTTGATTTGCGATCTCGTCATCGATTTGTTGACCCGAAAGAGGTGATCTCTCCCGATGAAGCCGGTTGATTGGGATGGGCTTCTGCCCTCCTTGTGAACCGTAGAAGTTTCATTGGAAACATACGGCTCTCTACAATGTAGTTCCGGGACAGGAATAAAAGACAAGGAAATTTTTAATTTCTTATTTTTACCAGCGCCTCATCTTTGAAAAATTAAAAACTGGAAAGTTACTGCCAGTCCCCTCCCATCATCACTTGACGCCACGTTTTCTAATTCCGAGGCTACCGTCCCAAACCTGTTCTTCGCTTTCCGATTCATCAATCGTTTTGAACTGCTATGCGCCGTCTTTGGCAGTGTACTAAACAGCCATTAATCAATAGTTAATTTTCCATTCGTGATGGCTAACTCGAAAAATCTTTGGGCTCGTTTTCTACTTCGGGGGTGGCGATCCAACCTTCACTCGCACGTATGGAGCGGATGATTTCATCTTCCCTTTTTTTTTTTCTTTTGTCTCTCGCATGAAGTGGCGTCGTATCTGTACCTATTTACCACTTCTTCAAGTAATTTTTTTTTTACATTATTCTGAAAATGATTCAGTCATTGCCGATTTTTTGGAATTCGTAACCGAAGCCTGAATAATCCGTTGGTTCTTACTAGCCATGGATCCTGACGATTAGGAATGTCCTGTCGGATTTTCCTTTCATAACCATGTGATTGTCCGCAATTAAATTTGGTTAATTGCGACGAGACAGGGGTATGTCGACATACCGATCAGATGGTAGTGGGGGGTTGCACTAAACGCCCCAACACATTCGATGGATTGTATTTACTATGCATCGACCCGAACTGCATCCTCTTCTCCGGGTAGACGGAAGGGCACTTTCGGAACACCAATTGGCATATAGCGGCTCAAGTTTTGTGGTTACCTCCGGGACAAAGACATAGTCCACTCCCTTCTCCATATTAATATGTCCATTCAGCGGGAGATATGAACTGCCACGAGCGTTGGAATATGTGTGTAACGCAACCGACCGAAAAAATGACTTTTTATAATAACCAATAAATGGAACATTTGGTCTTCAGTCGGTAATATTGTACCTGGGATGGGACCAATCCTTGCGTTGTTAAGCAAATGTTACAGATGCTAAAATATCTATGTATTTTTCATTTGTAGAGAGGAAAATCCTTCGGTAATAGGTAAGGCGTAACTAGAAGATTTGTTCTAATTCTTCACGGCTCGAACCAAATTAGCACCTCGTGTCTACGAACAGTATTCAATCAGATGTCCAGGTTCGGAATAAATATGTAATACTTGAATCTATTCTTCGCTTATTCTGCACCTCGGTTCGCGGTGCAAGCCTACAATGCGAGAAATTCACATAATGTCTATTCAATCTCAAGAAGAAAGAGGTTTTTTACGGGTTTGCCTTGGTATCGCGTTCACACTGTTGTACCAAATGATCCCGGCCGTCTCATTGCTGTGCATCTGATGCATACTGCTCTGGTTGCTGGTTGGGCCGGTTCAATGGCTTTGTATGAACTCGCCGTTTTCGACCCATCCGACCCAGTGCTTGACCCGATGTGGAGACAGGGTATGTTCGTTATACCATTCATGACTCGTATTGGAATAACGAAGTCTTGGGGAGGTTGGAGTATCACTGGGAATGCTGTAACTGACGCAGGTATTTGGAGCTACGAAGGGGTAGCCGCAGCTCATATTACATTATCCGGCTTACTCTTTCTGTCTTCCATTTGGCATTGGGTATACTGGGATTTAGACCTGTTTCGTGATGAACGTACAGGGAAACCATCTCTGGACTTACCAAAAATATTTGGGATTCATCCATTCCTGTCAGGAGTACTTTGTTTTGCCTTTGGAGCATTTCACGTAACTGGTTTGTTTGGTCCCGGTATCTGGATATCGGACCCTTACGGATTGACCGGAAAAGTGCAACCTGTGGATCCGGCTTGGGGAGCCGAAGGTTTTGATCCATTTGTACCTGGCGGTATAGCCTCCCACCATATTGCGGCAGGCGTGCTAGGTATATTGGCAGGTTTGTTCCATCTAAGTGTTCGTCCTCCCCAACGTTTGTACAAAGCTTTACGCATGGGAAATGTCGAAACTGTATCGTCTAGCAGTATTGCTGCCGTCTTCTCTGCTGCCTTCGTAGTTTCTGGCACTATGTGGTACGGCTCCGCCGCCACTCCCATTGAACTATTTGGCCCTACACGTTACCAATGGGATCAGGGTTATTTCCAGCAAGAAATAGATCGAAGAATTCGTTCCGGTAGAGCCGAAGGCTATAGCTTATCTGAAGTTTGGTCCAAGATTCCCGAAAAACTAGCTTTTCATGACTATATTGGTAACAATCCAGCCAAAGGCGGTTTGTTCAGAGCAGGTGCAATGGATAATGGCGATGGAATAGCCGTCGGTTGGCTAGGTCATGCCATCTTCAAAGACAGGGAGGGTCACGAGTCATTTGTACGCCGCATGCCAACTTTTCTTGAGACATTTCCAGTAGTTTTAGTGGATGAAAAAGATGTAGTGGGAGCTGACGTTCCGTTTAGACGGGCAGAATCAAAATATAGCGTCGAACAAGTTGGTGTAACTGTCGAATTTTACGGTGGTGAATTAGATGGCACCAGTTTCAATGATCCTGGGACGGTTAAAAAATATGCTAGACGCGCCCAATTAGGCGAAATATCTGAATTTGATCGCGCCACTCTGAAGTCAGATGGTGTCTTTAGGAGTAGCCCAAGGGGTTGGTTCACCTTAGGTCATGCCACGTTTGCGCTTATTTTTCTTTTCGGGCATATTTGGCACGGTGCTAGAACTCTATTTAGGGATGTGTTTGCCGGTATCGATCCTGACCTAGACACCTAAATTGAATTTGGAGCGTTCCAAAAAGTGGGGGATCCAAGTACTAAGAGACAAACCGTATGAGGAACGCCAAACCAAAAAATTGGATCTTCATTTTATTTTTTGAAAAGGCGTTTGATCGAATCGGTAAATTTTTTATGTTAAATTAGAAAATCTAAGTCTAGTAAAAACAAATAGAAAAATGATTTTTGAAAAGTCCAAATAGTGGAGGTTTTCTACTATTAGTACGGAAGTTAACATCGAAAAATTATTCTACAAATGAATCTATGGAAGCACTGGTTTACACATTTTTGTCGGTATCTACGTTGGGAATAATATTCTTCGCTATTTTTTTTCGGGAACCTCCCAGGGTTCCTAACAAGGGGAAGTGACAGACATGTGATATGTCTGCCATTTATTTCTTTTTCTTTTTTTTTTTTCCTCCCCAAAATTCTTGTGTAATAACGAAATCAAGGGGAATTTGATCTGGGAGGCAGAGACCTCCCCTGATTCTGGATTTTTGAAAAGGCCTCTGGGACTCAACTAGTTTTCATGCTCGTCAAAAGGATCTCTAAGTCCCGTTGAAGGTCGACCGAAGGCGGTGTATAGGGCGTAACCCGTAAAACCAACAAGTGAGCAGGATATAGGGGTAGTTACTGAAATCGCAGTTTCCATCGCCAAATAGTTAAAGAATAAAAATAATAATAGATTTTCGAGCCAGGGAGATACAAATGTATTCCCGGTGTAACAGTATATAAAGTCAGCAGCTCCTAATCAATTATAAGTCTATGGCTACAAAGATTATTGGTAGCGCTCCCATTGGAAAACCCAAAATTAGTGGTTTGGGAATCTTTTTGAAACCACTCAATTCGGAGTATGGCAAAGTTGCCCCCGGCTGGGGAACAACCCCCCTGATGGGGTTGTTCATAGCCCTATTTGCAGTTTTCTTAGTCATTATTTTAGAAATATATAATTCTTCTGTTATATCGGACGGTATCTCGGTAAGTTGGTGAAACGGAACATGGATCAAGTCGCGTGTCTAAACCCCTCTGTTAGTAATAACATCGGGGTTCAATGATACATCTTTAGTATCAACGAGGTGGTTTAATCGTGCTAATCTCCCGATTAATTATTTTGATAATATGGGTGTGCGACTCGCCACAACCAATTTTGTTCGATGAAGAGAAAAGAAAAAATTACGTATTCCGCTGAGTGGAAGTCGGAAGCAATTAACATTCATAGCGCGGAGAAATTCCCTCTCACTCCAAAAAAACTAACCATGATTAATTTGTCTGAATATACCACTGAAGCTTCGTGACAATGCAACTGCTCGGTACCAACCAGCAGGAAGAATCGAATCTCGATCAAGTAACTGAAAGTGGAAGAGATAAATCGATTTGGTTATCCATTACGATATTTTTAAATCGAGGCAAACAAATATTTATGCGCCAAGCCATTTGATACTCGACAACTAATAAGAAAAAAATTGTTACCCATCAAATTTTTTCTTTGGTTCGGAAAAGAAGAGGAGCCCTTTGCAGTACAGTGTAAATCCATAGTTCATATCTTTTTCGATACAGCATTGGAACGAGATAAGTTTCATCTATTTCCATTCCCAATTCAAATTGAACAATTTTATTGATGAAACATAAAGATTTCCCGGGAGGCTACTAGTCTCTGATATTTCCCAACAAGGAAAATGAAGCTCACACGGGATCGAGGCAAAGTAAAGTTTGACGAGACTACCTCATTGATTTGTTACATATTATTAATTCAAACACGAGATGAAAGAGAAGATTGGTATCTTTTATTTCATTCCTTTCTTTGAAGAATCGTGCTTGATGTCATTAATTCAGTAATCTCTTTTTCTTTCTTCTTTGTCTAAGCCGTATGGAGATAAAGACCCACGTGCAGTTTCTGAAGGGGGAGCCTCATAAGGATAAGGCAGGCCCACCCACCTCGATAAAATATATGATTGGTTCGAAGAGCGTCTCGAGATTCAAGTAATTGCTGATGACATTGCAAGTAAATATGTCCCTCCTCACGTAAACATATTCTATTGTTTAGGGGGAATCACGCTGACTCGCTTCTTGGTGCAAGTAGCTACTGGCTTTGCTATGACCTTTTATCATCGCCCAACAATTACAGAAGCTTTTTCTTCAATCCAATACATCATGACCGAGGTAAATTTCGGATGGCTTATCCGGTCTGTCCATCGATGGTCAGCCAGTATGATGGTTCTAATGATGATTTTGCATGTATCTCGCGTCTATCTCACAGGTGGATTCAAGAAACCTCGCGAATTAACTTGGGTTACCGGCGTAATTTTGGCTGTATCAACCGTGTCTTTCGGTGTAACTGGATATTCGTTACCCTGGGACCAAATTGGTTATTGGGCAGTAAAAATTGTGACAGGTGTACCCGAAGCTATTCCAGTCGTAGGATCCTCATTGGTAGAATCATTACGAGGAAGCGTCGGTGTGGGTCAAGCGACTTTAACTCGTTTCTACAGTTTGCACACTTTTGTGTTACCTCTTCTTACTGCTGTTTTTATGCCAATGCACTTCTTGACGATTCGTAAACAAGGTATCTCGGGTCCTCTATAAATAGGTTATAGACTTCAATTTGGATAGGTGCTAAAGCATATTTGGTCTATTCACCTATTTAAATATTGTTTGTTGTTATACCGTTGCCACTAACCCCTTTTCTTGAAAAGAGGAAGGATTTTTTGGTGGTTTATCTCGTTATTCTGCCGCAGTAAGGATAATTTGGGTAACGAACAAAATTGAAGCGTCCAAAGGAAAAAGATTGGATCACGGGAGTGTGTGACTCGTCTTGGGGCATAGATGCAAGTAGTTTATCGGGTACTACACGCGTAGATGCGATTTCTCCCGCTAATTTTTCCTGATCTTAAGATTGAGAATTAAAACTCGGCTAAAGGCTTCAAAAGTTTCTGAAGAAATATTCCCATGATCAAATCTAAAAATTTAGGCTCCGTCAGATCCTATTTTTCCTCGGTACGAATCGAGTTAGTGCAAATCAAATAGTTTGTTGGATACATGCATTTTCTTTGCATCCGACGCGGCACCAATTACGGAAGAGAAACTATCGGAGTAAAGCAATGATTTAAAGAAGCCGTGAGCTAAATTCCCAACGAGTGAAAATCCCGTATTTGTTTTGCTCCCAAGTCCATGGAGAGTAGATACACGTATGGTTTGGAGATTATCCAGAAGGCAAGTGTCTCTCCTCACTCAAGCTGACTTGGATAATAAGCTATTCTACTTCTTATGAAACCCCAATTCAACAAATAAATCTAATTTAGCTACAGTGATTGTTTCTTTCTATTATCCTAACTAACTTTAATTTAATTCCTAGAAGGAACTTCCTATAAAATGTATGAAGAGTAAAAATGAAAAATCCCTAATAAATAAGAAGTAGCTTGAGCCGGATGATAGAAAACCCTCACGTCCGATTCTTATGGGGGGTGAGGCATCCACCCACCCCAATAATAAAGAAACCTGATTTGAATGATCCCATTTCAAGAGCTAAATTAGCCAGGGGTATGGGCCATAACTATTATGGAGAACCCGCCTGGCCTAACGATCTTCTATACATTTTCCCCGTGGTAATCCCAGGAACCATCGCATGTACTGTGGGTCTGGCAGTTCCAGAGCCCTCAATGATTGGTGAGCCGGCAAATCCCTTTGCGACTCCGCTGGAAATATCACCTGAATGGTATTTTTACCCTGTCTTTCAGATACTCCGTACAGTTCCTAATAAGTTACTAGGAGTTCTTCCAATGGCATCAGTACCGACAGGCTTGTTAATCGTACCTTCTATAGAAAATGTAAATAAATTTCAAAATCCTTTTCGTCGACCAGTTGCTACAACGGTCTTTCTAATTGGCACCGTTGTATCCATTTGGTTGGGCATCGGGGCGACCCTACCGATTGAAGAGTCTTTAACTCTAGGACTATTCTAAAATTGATCCAATCGGGGTGTTTACCGTAGCACCCCGTTCTTTTATTCTATCTGGGGAGTACCTGCTCCACCACCAGACTCCCTTAGATAGATCCATTCGATTAATTGAATCCATATCCCGCGATACGATGACCGATGAAATCGGATCACTCTGTTCAGTCACGTTAATCAGCGACGGTTTTTGATTCTGGTAAGAAAGCTCAACTCGTTATTAACCAGAAATAATCCTTCGTTCCTCGCTTATTCCTTCTTCAGTTTATTCGGTAATTGAATAGACGAACGTTCCCACAGAGCTGCTGATACTCGATCGAGAGATTTCTTCCCGAAGTTATTGATTTTTTGCAAATCTTCTCGAGTATAATTTAATAGATCCATAATTGTATTCACATTGGCTCGTTTGAGACAATTATAGACCCGCGGGGGCAATTCCAACTGGTCAATAGATGTATTCTTCAGTGTAATTTCCCTCGTCAAATCGTCGTTTGTACCGTTCCAAAAATATGGTGTTGCGACATCAGATGAATTGTCATCTCCATGCGGCGGGAAATTTCTACCGATGTTCAAAAAGGGATTGAACAAATCTATAAGTTTTTTGGAAGCTTCATGCGATACCTCACACGGGGTCAGGCTGCCATTAGTCCATACCTCGAGGAACAGCATTTCTCCCATTCTCTCATTATTATCAAACGGATGGATACTATGATTCACGCTTCGGACAGACATAGATACGGCATCAACAGGGGATTCCCCATCTTCATGTACTTCCGGATCTGAGATGCGATAGCCACAACCCTTTTCAATCCTTAAATCGATTCTTACGGAGACTGGTTTGGTGATGGTCGCTATGTATTGTAAATGATCAACCACTTCCACGTCAGATGGCAATAATATGTCACCAGCCGTTACTTTCTTGGGACCATTTACATAGATATAAGCTTCTTAAGTATCACGAAGATATCCTTTGGGTACAATTTCCTTCGAATTGACTGAAGTATCATGTATCGTTTCTCAAAGACCCGTTATTGTAGAATACTCACATTTTATTTCTCCAGATTTGGCATACGTAACGCCGGTTCCTTCTATTTCCCCGAGCAAAGCCTTGCGCATGGCAACCCCCACGGCATTAGCTTGTCCTTTTCGAAAAGGAGATATGGCGGGACGACCATGATGAAGACGATCAGTTTCTATTTTGGATTCTACACATCTACATTGAATCTTTTGAGTAGAGATCAAAAATCCATCTTTTGTCATAGCAAGATCCTTTCATATTCGATATGATTCTAGCTGCTAAACACGTCTCTTTTTTGGAGGTCGACATCCATTATGCGGCATCGGGGTCACATCACGGACGAGACTTAGAATCACGCCGCTCCTCCGGATGGCTCGTAAGGCTGCGTCTCTGCCGGGACCCGGACCACTCATCATCACTTCTGCCTGCTTCATACCTCGATCAATTGATGAACGAATAGCGTTTTCAGCCGCGGTCTGTGCGGCGAACGGTGTGCCTTTACGCGTTCCTCTGAACCCGGAAGCGCCGGCGGAAGACCGAAGAACGACTTATCCTCGGACGTCCGTGACAGTAACGATGGTATTATTAAACCCTGCTTGAATATGAATCACTCCTTTCGGTATTCCCCGCTTCCCCTCATGTAAACGAAAATTTTTCTTTGATTTTTTCGTCATAATTAACTGATTCTTTTTTAGAAATGATTGATTAGGACCAGATTGTAGCAGTCATTCTTAAACCATACTGCAACTTTTAACCCTGCCTCTGTTTGTGCTTCGGATTGATACACACTACTACGACTTGTCTTCGTCTACGAATCAATCGACAATTTTCGCACATTCTGCGAATAGAGGCACGAATTTTCATATCTGTAACTCCAAACTAATTGGTTAAATTACTACTGAAGGACTGGACGAGCCTCGCTTACTTGCTTTTCACCCCCTATCTCATTGATTCACTGGATCTAGTTACAACGAGATGATGCAGCGGCGTAGTAATTAATTTCAATCTAAGGATTGACTGAAACTTCGTCGTTCATTATTGGCGAGTCCCATTTGTCCGCTTACTCCTGAAGCGGTAAGTGATGCGTCCCTTAGTGAGATCATAGGGACTTAGTTCCACTTTTGCTCTATCTCCTGGTAGTATCCTTATGTAATTACGTCAGATCTTTCCCGATATGTGAGTTAGGACCTGGCATCCGTTATCTGAACACACCCGAAACATTGCATTGGGTAGTGACTCTGTGACTACACCCTCCATATCAATCAAACTCTGCTTCTTCATGATCCAAAACACCTTTGCTATTTCCTTCTTATCATTCGACATTCATATTGATTTATTGGTTGCGCTGTTCAGTTTAATAGGGGTGGTTCATTCCCATCAAATTGATGGGTACAACATAACCATCTATATTTGTTCAAACCATTAATTTTAATTTAATAGACATGGCATAATATCTCCCCTCCAATCTTTCTACGCCGAGCTTCCCGATCTGTCAAAAGTCCTTCAGATGTTGATGGGATTGCGATCCCTACACCGCCCATAACTTTTGGAGCTCGCCGGTGCGTGGAGTGAATTCTTAATCCGGGTCTGCTTACACGTTTGATAGCCACGATATGTGATTTTTTTTTCCTACCTTTGTATCTTAAACCTATATCCGAGTAGTATCTAATATTTTCTCTATGTTCCACGATGCTTTTCACGAAACCCTCTTTTGATGAAACATGCCCAAAGCTTCGGGTGATCCCAGTGGCAGGTATTCGAATTGTCGAATCCTTTTTCATATTAGCATTTTGTAGAGTAACAATTGTAGTAGAAATGAAATCGTTAGTCATGACCAGTAATTACTAATTCTGAAATAGATCCCGAGTTCTGCATATCCACGTATAAGTAAATATGTCAAGATAAAGACCTGCTAGTAAGAAAAGAAGTATTTCAATCTACATCTATATGCAGAGTTCGACTTAACGGCATATCCAGCAAAATAGTTGAAATAGACAAAGTCAGATGAGTCGTTATGAATGAATTGAGTGAAAAATAGGAGGGATGGTAAGGCTGGCTAGCCCGTGGGGTATCGAAAGATGAAAAATAAAGAAGGGGAGGTTCTATAACCCTCCCTTTGTAGAAACTATTTCAAATACCGTATTGCTTCCATGCCTCGTCCCTATATCAAAATATTAGATACAATGACAAATTAGTTGATAAACATTCCGTTCCAACTTGTGACTTTTTTTTTTTCTATTTGCAGCTGTATCACTTCATCACCCTTCTGTGATACTTCAGGGGCCAACGAAATTATTCTGGCGGGGTTGCATTCCCTTAATTCCTTAGCTACCGGACCAAATATCCTTGTTCCTTTCGGATTACCCTCTTGGTTGACAACAACTGCTGCGTTGTCATCGGATCCCAAAACTGTTCCGTTTTTGCGTTTCAATCCCCTGCGGGTGCGTACCACGACTGCCCTGACTACTTCTGATTTTTTGACAGACATATTAGGTGAGGCTTCCTTAACCACAGCAATCACTGCATCACCAATATTTGCGTATTTGCAATTGCTAGTTCCCGATATCCGGATACACATCAGTTTACGAGCCCCGCTGTTATCAGCTACATCCAAATAAGTTTGAGATTGAATCATTTACTGATTAGGAAATGAAATATGAGATATGCACCAATTTGTTACTCTACTTATGTTTATGCCCAAACCGCATAAGCCGAGACACAAAGATAGATTACTTCACTTCATGTATTCCATTATGTGGATCTCGCAAAAGGAATGGACTACTTTGGCGATGACACCGCCGATAGCTAAAATATCGTTGCTCGGTTTCGTGTCTATCAATCGTTGTGTTTTTGCTGCTGCCACAACTTTTTCTTGAAATTATCTCTTTATCTCCAACAAAATTGATAGATAAATTTTGAATTTCGGGATAAAAAAAAACTTTGAAAGATATATTGGTCGTGCTAGATTAGGTGTTGTCAGCTTTTCGCGATTGAAAACTGAAGCAGTGTCGGTCAATCCGTTTTTCACTCTATAACTACCTAAAATATGCATTGAACTATTTTTAATAAACGAAACTTTAATGGCGAAAATGTGTGTATCTGACGTATTCCCGATCGTATCTTCTTGGTCAATCCATAAGGAGGAGCATACCTTCTTGTATATCACAAGCCGATCCTATCAATTATTCGAGTATGCACAGGCATTTTGTATGAGGCCATTTTCATGGCAGCTGTGGCTACATCCGCTGATACTCCGCCTATTTCGTAGATGATCCTTCCTGGTTTGACAACGGAGACCCAATATTCGGGAGATCCCTTGCCGGAGCCCATACGCGTTTCGGCGGGTCTCATAGTGATTGGCTTATCAGGATAAATCCGTATCCACGACTTGCCTCCCCGACGAGCATACCGAGTTATTGCTCTTCTACCCGCTTCTATTTGTCGGGCTGTGACCCATCCGGGTTCAAGTGCTTGAAGCGCGAATCTACCAAAAGAAATGCAATTACCACGACTGGAAATTCCTCTTAACCTTCCTCTGTGTTGCTTACGAAATTTGGCTCTTTTGGGGTTGCAGTCGATAGCCACGTATTCGTTCCATCCCTGGTACGGAACCAGATATGATGTTTTGCCATCACCTGGCTACTCATGGTTCTTCCGATGTAGGCTTTATTATCCAAATAAAAAGCTTTGTGAAGGAGAGAAACTCCATCACTATAGAATTGGAGATTGAAATAATTTCACCTATCTGCCGCTCTACAAATAGCCTAGTAACTGGATGAGATCCACGAGCGGGGGTATACTTCAAACTTCGCTTCATTACCCGAAACAACTTTTGTTAAGCTAGATTCCGAGTTGGCGGAGATTGTTTTTTCCCGCTATCCGGCCTAACGGACCAATGCTGATTCTCACTACACTAAAGTTAGATTCGCAGGTTCCGTCGTTTCGATAATCCCTCTCTTGTCAACGCTTAGGTTCCCTCTCCGTGATGGGGCTAAGTCTGGCAATTCCCACCAAATTGATTTTCAGATTACCGAGTCGTTTTCGTTAGTATATACTGACTCGTGGCTCCCTGCATTATCATGCAAATATGAGTGATGGGTCCGGCACCGTCCGTCCGTGCTTCCATCATGCTATATCACGATATTCTCCGAGGGTTCATACATTAACCATACGAATGAAAACATCGGGACCTTTCGTCCATATGTTGTTATTTGGCTTTTCCCTTTACCTGCATAGCTTCTCTAAAGTCGGGGCTTTCCTCCTTCGTGTATGACAAATCAAGCATTAGATGCGGCGAATTGCTGCTATTTCATCCTCTCTTTCGATCTACATTGGGTATCTTTTCATCCTACTTCTATTCAATTTCTTTTTCTTAATAACAGAAAAGTAATTAATTGATGCATTTGTTTCTGTCCGGGCAAAAAAGGGATTTTAGTTGGACGAGTCGCACACTAAGCGTAGCAAAAATCAATCAAAATATTTAAATATGATAGATTAGACATGTATCTAATATCCCATATCTGTTTCTACAAGAGTGAGGTGAAATCGGTGACGGTGCAAGAAACTTAATATGTCCAAGACTTCGATTTTTCTACATCTATATTTAACAACTCGATTATATTAATGAAGGAAAGATACACAATCATTTCATCCTACACCTCGAGATACCCATATCTTTGTACCTAAAACTCCATGAGTCGTTTGAGCCGGGTAATAGAAATAATCTATACAAGCTTTAACAGTTTGTAGAGGAACCCTCCCTTCTCTGGCCCATTCAACTCGAGCCATTTCACTGCCATTCAGGCGTCCCGATATTTGCACTCTAACCCCCTCATTACCAGTTTCTCCAACCAGTTCAATGGCTTTTTTCATTGTTCGTCGAAAAGCTACTCGATTCGTTGATTGTGACGCGATAAACCCCGCTAAAATTCTTGGATTTCCATAAGGTTGAGCAATGCTATTTGAACTTACTCGAATCTTCTGTCTCTCAGAATAGAATGATCTTTCTATTTCATTTTTTAATTTATCAAGCCCTGAATTATGCTCCTTAATAAGTAAATCTGGAAATCCCGTATGTATCTCAATCTCTGTAAGATCTGTTTTCCTCTGAATTTCTATATGCCCGATTCCAACATGATCAAAACGATTTTTTATACATTTCTCCATATATTTTTCGATGCAAGTACGTACCCTTCTATCTTCCTGAACGAATTTCGGATGATCCTTTGGTTCTGCGAACCAGCGAGAATAGTGTCTTCGATTGATTCCAAGTCAAAAACCGAGTGGATGAATCCTTCTTCCCGTGGTAACTCCCCCGTGAGTGGATGTTTGTCATGTCTATTATTAAATCTATTTGAGATTTTCTCCATTTGATCAGTTAGTCACCGCGACTCACGATGCCACTGGAGATTAATTATTTCCCAATTTGATCCCTCAACGTCAATTTCACAGTTATGTGACAGGTAGGTTTACGCACGGGGTAACCACGTCCCTGAGCTCGAGGACGAGACCTCTTCAAACTAGTGGCATTATCTACGTAAGCTTCACTAATGAAGAAGTCGGATTTGTCAAATTTGCTTTTGCAATTGGCACTGGCATTTGCAGCTGCAGAAATAATTGGTTGCAACACGAAGTAACACGCCCTGTAAGGCATAAATTCGAGTAATATAAGCGCCTGTTCGTAGGAACAACCTCGAATTTGATTTGTAACTCGTCGAGTTTTGCTGGCTGACGTACGGACATTACTAAACGAAGCTTTTGTTTGTATTTTCCAGACATCTCCAATTTTTTTGATATATGACTCTTTCATTATCGGCGGGACCCCTTATCGTTTTTTGAATGACCTCTAAAGCCTCTAGTGGGCACAAACTCCCCTAGTTTATGCCCCACCATACGATCAGTCACGTGAATAGGCAAGTGCTCCCGTCCATTGTGAATAGCAATTGTATGTCCGATCATGATAGGTACTATGGAAGAAGCGCGGGACCAGGTCACCACGACTCTCTTCTCTTTTTGTAAATTGAGATTTTTAATAGTTTGAATTAGATGATTTGCTACAAAAGGACCCTTTTTTGATGATCGCGCCATGATCCATTACCTCCTGTTTAATCTGATTTATCAATCAGTCGATGATTCCTGCGACGGCGAAGGATGAGTGGATTACTGTATCTTTTGATCCTGCGACTTCTCTTACCAAGCGCAGCGTGTCCCCAAGGAGTTGAAGGCTTTTTCCTCCCAATTGGTGTCCTGCCCTCGCCTCCACCATGGGGATGATCTATGGGATTCTTGGCTGCACCTCGTACGGTGGGTCTTTCACCTAACCGACGTCTAGATCCGGCTTTCCCCAAACCTTTTTTGTTGATGTCGATATTACCAACCCGTCCAACAGTTGCTAAGCAATTTTGGGATACTAAACGGACTTCACCAGAAGGTAATCTAAGAGTTGCCAACCAACCTTCCTTCGCAACTGTTTTGGCTGCGGTACCAGCTGCTCTGACTGATTGTCCACCCCTTCCGGCTATTAATTCGACATTATGTATGGTTGTACCCAGGGGTATTTTGGTTGAAGTGGGCTTTTACTCATGCAAAATTTTAACAAGAGAGTTCATAGAGGAAGCCTCTTCCCGAACTGTACAAGCTATTTTCAAAGCACACAGCTCTCCGGATGTAGAGATCGTTGAAGTTACTTAGACATCCATCAATATTAACAGATAGCAAAATCAATTATTGTTTCATGCAACTTCGATGCGTAAATAACTCTTTTTTAATTATATCCTCGGTGTTTTCACCGTCACCTGGCTTTTGTTTTTGATCAATTTAGCTGACGGGTTTTATGAATTTAGTGACTCACGCTAACATCTTCAAATGTTGAAGATAACTTAGGAGACATTTCCCAAATCTTATCTATTTCTCGATAGTACAGATTTTCGTATCATAGATCTTATTTTGTTATTTCAGTAAATAAAAATATTCTTCGGTTTTGCCCCTGACCGTCACACCGAACAGGAATGAGTTACATTCCTTCCCGTTTTATCTATCTGTATGCTTTAAGAAAATAGAGGTTTTTCATTTGATTGGTGGGATTTAAGGTTATTTAATCCTCTCCGTATTATCTTATCATCACGGGTCAGTAATAATAGATTATTACTATAACCCATCACCCGCTGCTACCCCTTTGAAGTTTCCCTATCTGGGAAATCCCCGTAGGTAATTCCAAGAAGAGGAGATCCAATCAGTTTTAGATTATTAATCTCAATTTTGGGGTTTGGACCCAAATACGTAAATCAATTATTCAAATCGCACTCAGAGGTGAGGCATTCCCATTCGAAACAGATGCTTCGTATCCAGATCTTAAGACATCACCAACTTTTATTCCCCAAGCATGTAAAATGTATCTTTTTTCACCATCTGCGTAACTAATCAAAGATATGTATGCATTACGATTGGGATCGTATTCGATACTCACTACTTTTCCAACAATATTTGTTTTATTTCGTCGAAAATCAATTATTCGGTACAGGCGCTTATGTGCACCCCCCCTGCCTTTGCTCGTCGCGACCCCTCTGTTATTACGTCCACCGCTCGACAGGTTCTTATGTGTTGACCGCTTATAAGGCTCTCGCCCAATCAATTCTTCAAATTTTGGGACAGATCGATTACGTGTGCCCGGAGTATAAGCCTTGCATAGTCAAATAGCCATTTTTAAGTCCCCTCATTTGGTAATTTTATCTGAGATATCTGTTCATTAAGAAAAAGTGGGATGGAGTGATTCTTTTGAAGAGTGACAATTATTCTCTTGTGACATACACGAAATTTAAACTTGCCTTTTTGCCTCTTAGGGGGTATTCGGTAACTATTTATATTCTCTATCTTAACTGCAGGAAATTTTTCGATCCAGTCTTTGATTTCTCTTTTAGTCGATTCTGCATCAATATCGAAAGTATATTGGTTTTTTTCCAATAAACGGATGCTCTTCTCAGTAAATACTTGATTTTTTAGTTTATCCATTTTTTATTGTTTCTCCTGTTTCCAGTTTTAATGGATGAAACCCTAAAAGATAACTTTTATCTAGTTTGATATTCACTTTTTATGATTTTCCTGTGTAGTCCCCTCTTGTTGCGAAGTTGTCTTAATCAATCCCATCTGTTCGGCATTACGTAAACAAAGCTATTGAAAGGGGTGCATCGAATCGGTCTGTTACAAATGCGCCTTCAGCAAATATCATAGGAATGTCTACGTCAGGTTTTCATGCCCAACATGATTGTCGCGATTCATGCCCAACATGATTGTCGCGAATTGAAACGTCTATTGCAAGGTTTAGGAATCTTAGTTAATCAAATAATTCCCGAAGGAGCGTCTTTGAAAGATTCAAAAGATTTACCGAGAGCCTGGTCCAATACAGTTCCTCATCGTGAAGCAGGTCCGATGACAGCAATTTTTTCAAAAAAGGAGTTTGGGATGCCCCATGTATCGATCACTCCCGCGGGACCTTTAGATGCGGCTGATTTCATTGGACGAATCGAAGGGTATATCAACGCATGGGCTTCCGTCTTATCGGAAAAAGGGGTTGATTACGAACCTTATGTGGTAAACCAAACTAGATTCGTTTCACAAGCAGCTTGGTTCTCGAGAACTATTGATTGTCAGAATCCGACTGGAAAGGAAGCCGTGGTTTCCGGGGATGCGACCCATGCTGTTTCCATCACCAAAATACTCGTCAAAGAAATGGGAATTCGTGTTCGTCGTTCAGGCACTCACCGTAGGCATGACACCGAATGGTTCAACGAGCAGATCCAAGGTTTATGCGACGAGATTCTAGTCACAGAAAACCATACCGAAGTCGGAGACGCAACAGCTCGTGTCGAACCTTCCGCCATATTCGGAACTCAAACGGAGCGCCACACCGGCAAACGCATCAATATTCCGTGTGGAGTAATTCCCTCACCGGTTCATATCCAGAACTTTCCGCTGGGATATCGACCCCTCTTGGGTTATGAAGGAGCAAATCAAATAGCCGATTCAGTTTATAACTCATTCAATCCGGGTATGGAGGATTACCCATCAGACGTTTCTGGCGGTCACGATACGAAAGGGGTAGTTACAAAACTGTCATCCAATAAGGAAGATCTGAAATGGACCACCGAAAGCCAATTGGAACTTAGCAAAATCCCTGGTTTTGTAAGAGGCAAAATCAAGAGAAAAACCGAGGTGTTCGCCAAACAAAACAATATTTCGGAAATTACAATCGACGTAATGTACGCGGCTAGGGAGAGCTTCAGCCCCTGATCTAACCAGATTTCGTGGTAATAATTTCTGATTCGCAATAGGCTGTACGATCCATATTTTCTTCAAACAAATTGGATCTAGAATCCAAGCATTCAACGACGGAGTAATCCTCCAATTCCGGATATCACGGCAGAACTCGGCTCAAAAAAGATGCAGTGGAAAGCCACGTGTGACTCGGGAATGAATCGAAATCGTTCGTGCGGGATTTAGCAACCGTCATTCCCAACTGCTTCAACCCAAGAAGGGGGATTGTTCGTGTCCCGGCTTTCGCTGCAAATTATTATTACCCGAAAAAACTTGAATGGTAGTAACAGCGGTGGTGGCAGCGGCAGTAACAGTAGCAGTATTGTAATCGGGAATAAAAACAATTTTCTATGAAGAAAGAATCCATAGTCACTTCGGGGAGCGGAACCATCAATCTTTGCCGCTCTATATTGAGGTGTTCGACCCAGATTTGGTATCTGACCCTGCATAAGTCAAATTCGTTCCTTCTGGGTATGAACAACATTCCGCGGTAGGCGCAATAGTCACACACCAGGCGAATGTCGGGCCTTACGTCATACGAATCAACAAATACCGAGTCACTTCCGGCATATACCTCTTCCTTATGAATGGGTCGTCCGTGTGGATGGGCGCTGTCGCCACCACTCCACAAATTGTGGGGCCACGACATTACAGTATAAATTTAATGATTTACAAAAATTGATTTGGAAACGGGTAAAAACCAGGTGGGAATGGTTTCGGCATTACATCCAATGATGGGTACATCAGGTGTGATGCCGAAGCCATTTCTGCTCCTATCTCTGGGTGGGACAGCTCACTCCCCGTGACAAATGATTTGCAAAGCAAATGGGAGGGGGGGGAGAAGGAAGATTCCCGGGTAATTATTTCAATATGTCACTCATCAAAGAATTGCAATCAATTCCCGATCTCGGCAAGCAAGAGGAAAGGTCCATTCGGGAAGCCGGATTCTACGATCCGCAGAAGGAACAAACCCCGTTAAATGTTCTGACTATCAATCCCTTTCCATAAAAGGAAGCTGAAGCAACAGAAACCGCCCGTCGCTCGCTTAGACGGGCGAGAGTAATTGATTGAAGAGGTCAAAATTCAAACGAAGATTATTAACAATCAGGAGGGAGGATAATACCGCGAACCCCGTTTCCATGGCATTGCAAATATTTACGTACTATCCCTCTTTCGTCTTGGCATTCTATGTCTACGTAGCATTCTTGACCCCATTGAAAATAAATGCTTTCAGGAATGGAAGGACATACTACCTATCGATCAAATCCTTTTTCGAGGAGAATGATGTCAGATCTTCGCTAACTGGGATCGAGTGGAACAAGAAACGCAAAAGGCAGTAACTAATGAGGGATTCGTGGGATAAACGCTTTCAAACCGAAATTCGCCCCATTCCTCGACATTTTTTCACAAAAGGAATAAAAATGGGGGGGACGCTTAACCCCCCCATTTCCATGACCCGCTTGATCGGGATCTCATCCCGATAACTATCGTTTCGCCAAAATGAAGAAACAAGTGTGTTAAGCTCCCCTTGTTTATAACGACATAAACGAGATATTCTTCTTTTTTGCTTTCTCGTCTCCCCATGCAAAAATGCTTCATAAATTGGAACAATTAGCGGACTAGTGAGACATATTGTCACACCCCTTTTCCACAGCCAGTAATTTGGAAAGTTAGAATAGTCCAAATAAAATTTTGTGCTTGATGCATCCATATCCATCTACCCACCTAAGGATAGGTATGATTGTTCACGTTCGATATGAATGAGGAAACCTATTATTCCGTCGGTGCGCTTAGGTGCTTCGTACGATCTGCACAACCCTTCCGGATTGGTTGTCTCACACAAGAACACAACACAATGAGAGGCTATTAACACGAGAATGTCGCGCGGATTGCCATTTGGACTCAGTTATTTCCAGAAAGAATTAGAGAAACTAAAATTTGAACGGGATTGTTTTTCATATCCATTCCTCTTTCAGGATGATATTCATTCAATCGCTTATGGTTGTTTTGCAAAACCATACGATTCAATTGAGAATATTGATTGTCCCGGGAAGTACAATATGGTCGGCGTGAGACGGTTAATAAAAAAGGCACGCCACCAAGACTATTTGGAAATCCTCCCGAAACCTCATCAAAATTCATTTGATGAGTCATGTATTAATCCTTATATCGACGCGCTTACGAAGGGGGCATGTCTGGTTCTTGAGATGTCTACTTCGTTTCCTGCGCAATTCAGAAATTTCATTGAATGG